TAGCTGATCATTTATTAAGAAAAATTGAAAATCTTAACCTAAAAAAAGAAAAAAAAATAATCGTAACCTGGTCTAGGTGTTCTACAATAGTTCCTACAATGATTGGGCATACTATTGCCATTTATAACGGACAGGAACATTTACCTATTTATATAACAGATCAAATGGTAGGTCACAAATTGGGTGAGTTTATTCCTACTCGCAATTTTAGAGGACATGCTGGAAGCGATCGAAGAACTCGTCGTTAAAAAGTCGTAAAAAAAAAAATATTTATGGGGACTCGTGTTAACTCCAAAGAGAAAGTAAGTGCTTCGTTAAAATATATTGATATTTCAGTTGAGAAGGCGCGAAGAGTAGTCAATCAAATACGAGGTCGTTCATATGAAGAAGCATTGATCTTATTAGAATTCATGCCTTACAGAGCATGTCAAAAGATTTTAAAAGTACTATCTTCTGCAGCTGCAAATGCTAATCATAATTTAGGTCTAAAAAAATCCGATCTTTTTGTAAGTGAAGTCAAGGTTGATAAAAGTAATACTTTGAAAAGATTTCGCCCAAGAGCGCAAGGACGCGGATATCCAATACGCCGAACCAATTGTCATATAAGTATTACTGTTAGCACGAAACCAACATTACCAGATTAGCTGAAGGGCAAAAAATAAAAAAAAAAAGAATTTTCATGGGACAAAAAATTCACCCGTTGGGTTTTCGACTTGGAATAAACCAAAATCATAGGTCTATCTGGTTCATACAAACAGATCTCTATTCGCATGTAATTAAAGAAGATAGAAAAATACGTAATTGTATACAAAAATTTGTACATAAAAATAGAAAAAATACCTCTAATTATGGAGGAATTGCACGTATTGAAATAAAGAGAAAAACAGATTTAATTAATATAACTATTCATACAGGATTTCCCGATCTATTGATGGAAGAACGTGATTCAGGCATGGAACAATTGAAATCGACTATACAGAAAGATTTGATTTATAAAAGAAATAAACTTCATATATCACTGATAGAACTGGAAAAACCATATAGAGAACCAAAAATACTAGCCGAACATATAGCTTCTCAATTAGAAAATAGGGTTGCTTTTCGACGAACAATGAAAAAAGCCATAGAATTATTTGAAAAAACTAATAATAATGGAATTAAAATACAAATATCAGGACGTCTTAATGGTAATGAAATTGCACGAACTGAGTGGGTTAGAGAAGGCAGAATACCTTTACAAACACTTCGAGCTTCCATTAACTATTCGTATTATCCAGCTCAAACTATTTATGGAGTGTTAGGTATCAAAGTTTGGATATTTCAGAACAATAATTGAAAACAGAAAAATGACACTATAATTAGATATATAAATTCAAATCATCTGATGTTCAGACTATAATTTCTAATATCTAGTAAAAAAAACTAGATATTTTTGATTAGAAGGAGATTTTGCTATGCTTAGTCCTAAACGAACCCGATTTCGTAAACAACACAGAGGGAGGTTGAAGGGAATCTCGACGCGGGGCAATACTATATGTTTTGGAAAATATGCTCTTCAAGCACTTGAACCAACTTGGATAACCGCTAGACAAATAGAAGCTGGGCGTCGTGCTATTACCCGTTATGCTCGTCGTGGTGGAAAATTATGGATACGTATTTTTCCCGATAAACCAATTACAATGAGACCAGCTGAAACACGGATGGGATCCGGAAAAGGATCACCAGAATTTTGGGTCTCTGTTGTTAAACCTGGTCGAATAATATATGAAATCAGTGGAGTTTCAGAAAATGTAGCACAGGCTGCTATGAAACTTGCTGCATATAAACTACCTATACGTACTCAATTTATTACATCTGTAGAGTTAATAAATAAATAAAGGATTCATTGCTAAAAAAAGACTTGGATTAAATTCTATTATCAAATGGAATGCCAACATCAAACATATGAAAAAAGTGATTAAAAACTCTATTTAGGGGAAGATTAAGTCTATTCTTCTCCTAAAACAAATATATATATAAAGCTGTATTACTTATTGGACCGGTTAAAAATGATTCAACCTCAAAGTTATTTAAGTGTAGCAGATAACAGCGGAGCTCGTAGATTAATGTGTATTCGAGTCTTGGGTACCAGTAATCGTAAATATGCAAATACTGGAGATATTATTATTGCTGTTGTTAAAGAAGCCTTGCCCAACATGCCTTTAAAAAGATCTGAAATCGTTAGAGCAGTCATTGTACGTACTTGTAAAGAAATTAAACGTGATAATGGAATGATTTTACGATTTGATGATAACGCTGCAGTTCTTATAAATCAGGAAGGAAATCCTCGAGGAACTCGAGTTTTTGGTCCGGTTGCTCGCGAATTGAGAGAAAATAATTTTACAAAAATTGTTTCATTGGCACCAGAAGTTTTATGAATATTCTAACAAAAAAAGAAATCCATTAATTTCAACGGAAAGAATTTAAGTTATTATTCTTAATTAACTAAAAACAAATAACAATTAGATTTAGAAACTAAAAAATTTCTTAACATACTCAATCTTTATCTTCAATTTTAATAACAATTTTTATGAGTAACGATACTATTGCTTGTATGATAACCTCTCTGAGGAATGCAAATATGAAAAAAGCAATAACAGTTCAATTGCCTGCTACCAATATTAATCGCCATATTGGTAAAATTCTTTTGAGAGAGGGTTTTATAAATAATTTACGAGAAAATAAAGACCACAATAAAAATTTTTTAACTTTAACTTTGAAATATCGAGGAAGAAGAAAAGAACCTTACATAACATCACTTAGAGTGATTAGTAAACCTGGATTAAAAATTTATTCTGGTCACCGAGAAATTCCCAAAGTTTTAGGTGGAATGGGTATTGTTATATTATCAACACCCTTAGGAATTCTGACAGATCGAGAAGCTAGAGAAAAACAAGTTGGAGGAGAAGTTTTGTGCTATATATGGTAATTTGTATGAAAAAATAAAGAAAAAAAACTGTCTATGATAAATCTTTTTAAAAATTAAAAAACTACGACAAAATCTCTATTTTATCGGAAACACAATTTTCCAACGATGAACAAACAAGATTTGATTGACATGGAAGGTATAGTCACTGAATCATTACCAAATGCTATGTTTCGGGTTTGTTTGGATAATGGATATCAAGTTCTTACCCATATTTCGGGCAAGATTCGCCGAAGTTATGTACGAATTTTACCCGGTGATAGAGTAAAAGTAGAATTAAGTCCTTATGATCTGACTAAGGGACGCATTATTTATCGTCTACGTACGAAACCATCAAACGAAGAGTTATGATAGATTCTCCTAAAAAATTGAACGATTTTAAAAATCGTTAAAAATAAAAGATTAAAATAAGGATCCAAGGAAAAAAAAAAAAATTATGAAAATTCGTGCCTCTGTACGGAAAATTTGTGATAAATGTCGACTGATTCGCCGACGCAGACGAATAATGGTAATTTGTTTTAACCCTAAACATAAACAACGGCAAGGATAGAGTACGTTCTACTAAAAAAAATAATAAAAAGAAGAACTCATTCGTTTTTTCTATTTTTCTATTAGTACTATTGACTACTCACAAAAAATGAATAAAGGGACGACGAATAGATAAAATATGATAACAAAAAATAGAAAAAAACTAAGTTTACGAAAAGGAAAACGCAAGATCCCTAAGGGAGTTATTCACATACAAGTGAGTTTTAATAATACTATTGTTACAGTTACAGATATAAAAGGCCAGGTTGTTTCCTGGTCATCCGCGGGTGTTTGTGGATTCAAAGGATCAAAAAAAAGTACACCCTTTGCTGCTCAAACTGCAGCGGAAAATGCAATCAATACATTAATTGATCAAGGTATGAAACAAGCAGAAGTTATGATAAGTGGGCCTGGTCCTGGAAGAGATACGGCCTTACGTTCTATTCGTAGAAGTGGACTAATTTTGAGTTTTGTCAGAGATGTAACTCCTATACCACATAATGGATGTAGACCTCCGAGAAAAAGACGTGTATAACAATAGGCCTTTTACCGGTATATACGGAGAATTTAAAAAATTATGATTGAGGATGAATTACCAATTTCTGTTAGCTCGGTACAGTGGAAATGTGTCGAATCCAGAATTGAAAGTAAACGCCTTCATTACGGACGTTTTGCTATATCACCTTTTCAAAAAGGTCAGGCTAATACTGTTGGAATTGCTATACGAAGAGCTCTATTAGGAGAAGTAGGAGGAACTAGTATAACATCGGCTAAGTTTGAGGGAGCCGTACATGAATATTCTACCATGACAGGTATTCAAGAATCGATACATGACATATTGATGAATTTAAAAGAAATTGTACTTGAAAATAATTCTTACGAGGTTCAAAAAGGATTTATTCAAGTTATAGGACCAAAAAAGATACTTGCTGAGGATATTCAAGTTTGTTCTTCTGTTAAAATTATTGATCCTTCACAATATATAGCTACTATTACAAAATCGATTTCTTTGAACATCGAATTAAAAATTGAAAAAGATCGCGGATATCGCATAAAAAATACAGATTTTAAGGAAAATGAATTTCCTATAGACGCGGTTTTTATGCCTATTCGTAATGCTAATTATAGTGTTCATTCATTTCAAAAAAATAAACAACTTTTTGAAATACTGTTTCTCGAAATCTGGACAAATGGTAGCTTAACTCCAGAAAAAGCCATCTCGGAAGCCACTCGAAATCTCATTGATTTAGTGGTTCCTTTAATACATATTGGAAATAAGTTAACTGGAAACACAATTAATGGAACAAGTGATCTTAGCGCTACTAATTTTCCTTCTATTTCAGGTACAAATGATTTAAATACAATAGCACAAGAAATTGCTTTCAAAAACATTTTTATTGATCAGTTAGAATTACCTGCAAGAGCTTATAATGGTCTAAAAAAAGTTAATGTGCATACAGTATCTGATTTATTAATGTATACTGAAACTGATTTACGAAACATTCGAAGTCTTGGCAAAAAATCTGTAGAACAGATTTTAGAAGCTTTACAAAAAAGGTTCGCTATTAAATTGTCTGGAACCAAATTATTCACTACTTAAATAAAAAAAAAAGCCTTTTTAAAGCTATTAACTAATTCAAGTTTAATTTAAAAAAGTAATTTCATTCACTTAAAAAGAAGAGAAGGCTTATATTGAATATTAAATAGGTAAATATAAAAAATATAGAAAAATCTAGGGAGGCTTCTTTTCCCTGAGGAACTTTAACTCCCTAGATAAAAAAAAAAAAAATTATTTAAAAACTAGTCGATAGATATTGAAATGTTTTTAGAAAAGACCTAAGGTAAGGGAGTTTTCGATTGGTAAAGCTGCTCCTATACCTAACCAAATAGATACTACAGTACCAATCAGAAAAACTGTTGTAGCTACTGGACGACGAAAAGGATTCTGAAATTTATTTACATTTTCCAAGAACGGAACGGTCAATAAACCGGCGGGTACGGAAGCCATTAATAAAACACCCAATAATTTATTAGGTACTGTACGAAGGATCTGAAAGACCGGAAAAAAATACCATTCGGGTAAGATTTCTAAAGGTGTTGCAAAAGGATTTGCTGGTTCACCAATCATTGAAGGTTCCAGAACAGACAAACCTACAATACAGGCAATCGTTCCTAAAATAACTACTGGAAAAATATACAATAAATCGTTAGGCCATGCGGGTTCTCCATAATAATTATGACCCATTCCTTTAGCCAACTTAGCTCGTAATACAGGATCATTCAAATTGGGTTTCTTTGTTATTGGGATAGGTGCTTCTACTGACGATTCGGAACCCCCCCTATAGAACCGGACATGAAATTTTTTTTTCATCCGGCTCGAGCACATATTAGTCTTTTTTTATTCTATCTCTAGAATGTCAGTCTAATTAGACTAGCAAAATGCTTTTTATCCGTGTTAGCTTGAAACATAAATAAATAGCACAAAAGCTTCTCGGATTATCTCAAACTACAAATAACAACTGTTTCAAGTGAGCTTTTTGAAGGTTAACTTGTTAAAATTTGGGCTATCTCATTTCCCCAGATCATTCGATTGCTCCGATGGTCGATATTAGTTCATAATAAATGCATAGGAAATAAATGCATTTATTCACCATAAGGTTTAATGGGTTGGATTTGACGAAGCTTATAATAATAAATTTGACGATTTGATCTTGGAACTAAAATTCTCGTTATAAATACAGAAAAACAAATGCTAGTATAATCTACCTCCGAGTTTTAACTTCTGATAAAAAAAAAAAGAAAGAAGAGATCGGAACTGAGACACATTCTCTAAATGTGGTAGATTTTGTTTTAGTTTAATATTAATCTGCAAACCCTAGTAATGATACAAGTCACACACTCCCATAATCCATCTCCTTTTTTTTTTTCAACTAAAAAAGATACGGTCTTAAAACTAACTTTAATTTTGAAGATAATAAATCAATAGAAATATACCTATAAAAATAGAAATAGAACTATTTTAGACAATGGACTTTAAAGTTTTCATTAAATTAACAAGCCTTTTGGGCTTTTTTTGATTGAGTAAAGATTTAAGAGGTCCCGAAATACCTTGTTTTCTCATCATTAAGAAATGCATCAACATGAAAACGGCAGTAAGGAGGGGTAATACAAATGTATGTAAAGTATAAAAACGTGTCAATGTTGATTGACCTACACAAACACTTCCACGCAATAATTCTACCAAAGGCGAACCTATAACAGGAATTGCTTCTGGCACGCCTGTAACAATTTTTACAGCCCAATAACCAATCTGATCCCACGGTAGAGAATAACCAGTTACACCAAAAGAAACAGTTAATACACCTAAAATTACCCCAGTAACCCAGGTTAATTTTCGAGGTTTTTCTAAACCTCCCGTAAGATATACACGAAATACATGTAAAATCATCATAAGAACCATCATACTCGCGGACCATCGATGTACTGAACGGATTAACCAACCAAAAATAACTCCAGTCATTATGTATTGAACAGAAGCAAAAGCTTTTGTAACCGTGGGGCGGTAGTAAAAAGTCATAGCAAAACCAGTAGCTACTTGTACTAAGAAGCAGGTTAAAGTAATACCCCCCAAACAATAAAAAATATTTACATGCGGAGGAACATATTTGCTTGTAATATCTTCTGCGATAGCTTGAATTTCTAGACGTTCTTCGAACCAATCGTATACTTTTTCGAGATAGGTAGTGTAGAATGGAAACCCCCTCTAAAAACTGTACATGAAAAATTTATTTTCATACAGCTTGAACAAAGAGTTTTATTAAAATATATAAATAACTTAAAGCAATTTGACATATTTTTTTTTCGACTATTTGCCTTAATCTAACGTCAGCTCGAGAATCTTTTGAAAAAAAAAGTTCTTTTTGTTGGCTTTGAAAGAAATCTTTTTACCTATTATTTTTTTTTTATTTACTAATAAGGATAAATATTAAAAAATAAAAAAAAGTTAAAAAAAGAAAAGGACAATAAATTTCATAGGTTTTTTTACGTCCAAATCTAACTAGCTTTTATTTATCGAACCAAAGATGTTGTTTATACTCCGATGATTGTCCATTTACTGAGAAGGAATAATGGATAAATTCAGATCTCAATCATTTGTGTATTTATTTGAATAAAGAAAAAAGTTTTGAATCAATTTGGTAACGGAGCTTGAATAATGGATCAACATCATCATAGTTTAAAATTTTTGACTTTTCATACTTATTTTTATTACTTCGAGCTAGAGATATCAAATTATTACTAATGACGTCTTGCGGAAGGAAAAATGTGTGTATATACACAATAGAATTTATACCATTAGACTAGATTGATTAAAACGAATCGCACACCCATAGACCAAAAAAACGTATTCAATATAATTACGCAATTCAACTGCCGTTTGATTCACTGATAATGACAGTAATTAGTAATTAATTTAGCGACAATTTTTTACTAATAAAATTTGTAAACGTCACCATAAAAAATTACCAACTAATTGGAACGCCTTCAAGTAACACAGAAGAATTATATATTTCTAAAATAATAACTAAAAACAATGCAAATAAAGCCATAAAAAAACCCATAATTGTAGTGGTTCCCCAACCAGGAGCCACTTTCCCATATTCTGAATTGAGTGGTTTTAGAAGAAGTCCAACAATAGTTATTTTTGATTGACGTTTGTTACTTTCGTTAATAATCTTAGTAGCCATAGATTTTTTTTTTAATTAGTTGAGATTTGTTAACTTTATTTACTATTATATTGCAAATAAACCTATTATCTAACAATGGAAACCGCAACTTTGATCGCTATTTTTTTATCGTGCTCATTAGTAAGTTTTACTGGTTATGCCTTATATACAGCTTTTGGTACACCTTCGGTAGAACTGCGAGATCCTTTTGACGAGCATGAAGATTGATATAGCTTGGGACCCTTCCTTCACCAGAAGGAAAAAAGGTCCCTTTCTTTATGTGTTTTCTTTTTTATTTTCAACTAATTGAAAATAAAAAAGATGTAGAAGATGTAGAAGTTCGAAAAGAATTAGAATTTAACAAATTATTTTTTATTTTCTTTGCTTGCAATTTTAGGTGGTTCCCGAAAAAAAATAGCAAAAAATATTATACCTAAAGTAGATACTAACAAAAATGTATAAACCAAAGCTTCCATAGGTTTGATTAGAAATGAGGATTATTAAGATAGATTCTTTCAGGCTAGTTAAAAAAGGAATATTTCTATTTTTTTCATACGTTTTTTCATTAAAAAATACTGAAAATCAACTTTCTAGAATTGGACTTAAAATGAAATTTTTTATGAATTCCAGTTTTTTGAATTAATCCAATTAATAATTGTTATGATTATAGTTTAGATTAGCCAAGTGAGTTAGACTGCCCGTTTTTCAGTACTAGGATCACCTAATTTCTCAAAAGCTCCAAATTCGATTTGACTTTCTAAATCAGGATCGATACCTGCAAAAACATCTCTAAACAAAGTTCTGGCACCATGCCAAATATGTCCAAAAAAGAACAGAAGAGCAAATGTGGCATGACCAAATGTAAACCAACCTCTAGGACTACTACGAAAAACACCATCAGATTTTAGAGTGGCACGATCAAATTCAAAGATTTCACCCAGCTGAGAACGTCTTGCATATTTTTTTACTGTAGCGGGATCACTAAAACTTACACCATTCAGTTCACCACCGTAAAAATCAACAGTAACCCCAACCTGCTCAACACTATATTTGGATTCTGCGCGGCGAAAAGGAACATCAGCTCTCACAATTCCTTCTTCATCCACCAAAACAACTGGAAATGTTTCAAAAAAAGTGGGCATGCGGCGTACAAATAAATCATGTCCTTCTTTATCTCTAAAAACTGCATGACCTAACCAACCCACAGCTATTCCATCTCCATTGTCCATTGCACCTGCTCTAAATAAACCACCTTTTGCTGGATTATTACCAATATAATCATAAAAAGCCAATTTTTCGGGAATCTTTGACCAAGCTTCTGACAAACTAGAATTATCCGCCAAACTAACACGAATACGCCTATCTATTTCTTGTTGAAAATAACCTTGATCCCATTGGTAACGGGTTGGTCCGTATAATTCAATAGGAGTTGCAGCAGATCCGTACCACATGGTTCCAGAAACTACAAAAGCCGCAAAAAAAACAGCAGCAATACTACTGGATAAAACTGTTTCAATATTACCCATACGCAATGCTTTGTATAAACGTTGAGGTGGACGAACACTTAGGTGAAATAAACCTGCCAAAATTCCTAAAATACCTGCTGCAATATGATGTGATGCTATTCCTCCTGGAACAAAAGGATCAAAACCTTCAGCTCCCCAAGCGGGATCTACAGGTCGTACATTTCCGGTTAATCCGTAGGGATCAGAAACCCAAATACCTGGTCCAAACAAACCAGTTACGTGAAAAGCTCCAAAACCAAAACAAAGTACACCTGATAAAAATAAGTGAACTCCAAAAATTTTTGGTAAATCAAGAGAAGGTTTTCCTGTACGTTCATCACGAAATAAATCTAAATCCCAATAAACCCAATGCCAAATAGCTGCAAGAAAAAGTAAACCAGAGAGTATTATATGTGCTGCAGCTACTCCCTCATAACTCCAAATACCAGCATCAGTTACAGTCTCGCCAGTTATACTCCAGCCTCCCCATGATTTTGTTATTCCTATACGTGTCATAAAAGGAATAACAAACATACCTTGTCGCCACATCGGATCAAGAACAGGATCTGAGGGATCAAAAACAGCTAATTCATAAAGAGCCATTGAACCAGCCCAGCCAGAGACTAAAGCGGTATGCATTAAATGTACAGACAATAAACGACCAGGATCATTCAAGACAACGGTATGAACACGATACCAAGGTAAACCCATTGAAATACCCCTTTTTTCCGAAGAAAATAAATACTATATAACTTTATTGCATTAGAAGAGAAATAATAATTATTCTCTCCAGGATAATAATGAAAAATCTAATCCAATAGTGTATTTTAAAATTTACAAATTTTTTTATTCAATTATATGACAACAATTTATCCTGTAGCAACATTAATGAATAAAAATATTCTAGCATAAATACTTTTTCAATAACACTATAGAGCTTGGTACCATTAAAATTTAATCAAAAAAACCGAAAAATTGAAACTAAAGCATGTTTGATTAATTAATATAACCAAACCAGAAATATTGTAATTTTTTTTTTTTACTAAAAAAATAGAGTGAGAAGAAAAACCGAAAATCGGAATCAAGTAAATATTATCTGACAACTGTTTATTGAATTTTATTGTGTTACAATAATAATACTTAATTTTTAGAAAAAATTACGTTTTCATGTTAGAGATCAACCAATACAATTTGTCTTATCATGCCCATTGGTGTTCCGAAAGTGCCTTTTCGTTTACCTGGTGAAGAAGATGCAGTTTGGATTGACGTATAGTGCGATTTGTTAAACATAGAAGGTTTTATGGTTTTCATTACCGTCATTTTATTTAATTAAAATGTTTTTTACCCACCCAGACTTGCTGCCAGAACAAATAGTCCGAAGCGTGGAATTTTTAGTGAAAGTTTCAAAAAGAAACGATCTTTGAAACGATTTATGGTTAACTAAAACCAATTCAGAATAGTCAGGCTTCGTGAGACAAATTCATAAAAACTTGTAAAAAAAAAAAATAGAATATTTTTGACTTTTTTTTACAGGTTTAAAGCACTGAAAGAATCATGAAAGCTCTCAATAGTTATGAAAGAACATAAGAAAAAGTAGAATTATTACTTGTCCTGTATGTGCAATTAATACTTTATTCAAAAATTCTCCGAAGTAGATTGAAAACCTAAAAATTAAAACAATGCAACCTATTTGAAAACAATTTAGAGAGAGGGATTAAGATTAACATCATTAAAAAGCTTTTCTGACTTTTTTAAAGTTGAATAATATACTGAATCAGAAGCTAGTTCAATATGTTTCATGTGCAATGCTGAAAAGACATGAAAAAACAAGTAACGAACCTGAACTAGAAGTGGTGAAATATTGAAATATTTTTTTGAATTAAGACTAAAAAAACTAGATCTATTTCTATATTTAAGATTCAAAAAAAATACTTCTAAAAACTGCCGGAGCCGTATGATTTGAAAATTTCATGTACGGTTTTAGAGGAATAATAAACTAAAAATTTATCCTAATCACTTGACTTTATCGAGAAAGACTTCTTTTTTTGGGACAGCAAGTGGATTAGGAAATTTCCAATCAACTTGTAGGTATTATGATGTATTTGAATGGAGAGGAGGATACTACAGATTTATATTTATATATAAATTCCCCAGGTGGAGCGGTATTACCTGGAATCTCAGTTTACGATGCTATGCAATTTGTAATACCAGACGTTCATACAATTTGTATGGGATTAGCTGCATCCATGGGATCCTTTATATTAGCCGGAGGGGAAATCACCAAACGTCTAGCATTACCTCATGCTCAGATTATGATTCATCAACCTGCAAGTTCGTATTAGGACGGCCAAGCTGGGGAATGCGTTTTAGAAGCAGAAGAAATATTGAAGTTACGAAATTGTATAACAAAAGTTTATGTACAACGGACAGGAAAACCTTTAAGGATTGTTTCCGAAGATATGGAACGAGATGTTTTTATGTCAGCAGAAGAAGCCAGAGACTATGGACTTATCGATCTTGTAGCAATAGAAAGTTCTTCAAATTCAATACTTTATTATAATCTAGAAAGTTTGTAGTTAATTGAATTTTTTATTGGAAGTTTGAATATCTAAAATTTTTTCAATTTTGGTTTGGTGGTTAAGACTAATCAAAACCAGCAAGAAAACTGCATAAATGGAGAAAAATGCCAACAATTCGACAACTTATTAGAAATGCAAGACAATTAATTAAAACTAGAACAAAATCTCCTGCTCTTCAAGGATGTCCTCAACGTAGAGGTGTTTGTACCAGGGTGTATGTGTGACTTGTTTGGATCAGCGAAGGCTAAATTTAAAGGTATTTATATTGCAGTCAAATCCTTTAGTTAACCAATAAAAGATCCATCAATGCCAACAATTCGACAACTTATTAGAAATGCAAGACAATTAATTAAAACTAGAACAAAATCTCCTGCTCTTCAAGGATGTCCTCAACGTAGAGGTGTTTGTACCAGGGTGTATTCTTCTTTGTTCAGGGAAGTGAAATTTATGGTTCTTATTAAAACTAATTGAATCATCCAATTTAGGGGGTGAAAAGCGGTTTCTCGATGACTTTTTTTCTTAATCGATAAATAATCATCAAGCGAGAAATAACTTAAAAATAGATATATATATATCTATTTAGACAGATTGCAATAACAGAATCCAAAGGTCAGTTGTCTAAGAAACTCTCATTAAAATGCCGTTACTATACAAAGAAGCAGTATTAAGCTAGTTGCATCACATCCGAAATTTCGGGAAGAGCTTAATATTGAAAATTATATAAATTATCAAAAACCTATTTATCTTTTTTGAGAGAATTCTAGCTCCGGTAGATCGAGAGGACCTTACTGTAAAGGAAAGGACCATAGAAACTCAGGAATCCATTATTATTTCTTTTTGTAATTCGATATTCTAATTATGTTTATAGGATCATAGCAGAATAGCAGAACAAAAAATATGGTTAGGAAGGTTATAGTAGCAAAAGTTATTGGAATTTTAATTTCCTGCATAAGAAAAAGTAGTTGTTGTTTGATCAAATTTTTTTTTTTTCTACATAGAAGAAAAAATTCGTACTATTATTACTTTTATTACTCTCAAAACTAAAAAGAAAAAGTTTCCTTTTTTATAAAACTAAGAGTCAATGACCAGAGTTAAACGCGGATTTGGAGCACGACAATATCGAAAAAAGATTATAAAATTTGCATCAAGTTTTAAAGGAGCGCATTCAAAAATATTTCGAACTGCCAATCAACAAGTCCTAAGGGCTTTAACATACTCTTATAGAGATAGGAATAATAGAAAAAGAGATTTTCGTCGTTTATGGATTACCCGAATCAACGCAACAGCTCGACAGAATGGAATGTCCTATAATAATTTTATTTATTTTTTGTACAAAAATTCTATTTATTTGAATCGCAAAACATTAGCACAAATGGCTATATTAGATAACGAATGTGTTACCGATATAATTAAAAATATTAAACACTAGACATGAAGGACAAAAATAGAGATTAAACCTCCTCGGATATTTGACTTCGAGGAGGTCGAAAAATAAAATACTATTTTGAGTTACTTCTGTAACTCACAAAAAAATTAACGTTTTTTTTTTGATCAACAATAACAAAAATCACTTCTGAATTCCATTAATTTTCAGTATTTAAAAAAGGTAACAAAGCTAAAACACGAGCTCTTTTAATAGCAACAGTCATTAAACGTTGTTGTTTTGAGGTCAATTTATTCAATCGTCTAGATAAAATCTTGCCCTGTTCACTAATAAATCTGCGCAATAAACTTATATTTTTATAATCAATAATTTCACCATATCGTATTGGTGGCAAACGTCTACGAGGAAATCGTCTAAGTTTATTCATGATCTTTTTTAAACTATATAGGTACAAAAATATATATATATATTTTTTTTTTTATTTTTTTAATTCTCGGTGAATAGTATGTTTCAAACAACAGCAACAAAATTTTTTCAATTCTAATCGATTAACTGTAGTACGACGATTTTTCTCAGTAGTATAACGAGAAATACCTTTTAAAGTTCTAGTATTATCTCTTCGATCACAACTAATACATTCTAAAACTATTGTTATTCGTATATCCTTTTTTTTAGCCATAAACTTCTCAAGATATTCTGCATTACTCCGATCAAGTTTCATCCTAATGATTAGAGAAGAGATCAAAAACTAGTTTTTTTAATCCCGAAATTGAAATTTTTTCTATTTAGAGGAAAGGGAAAACCAAAGCATCGGGGAAAAAACGATTGATCTCAATAAGGAAACCAGCCGAAAAACCAAACCAAAGTGTTGCTAATACAGGAGCAGTAGAGAGATAAATTTTTACATCTTGCATTGCTAGTTTTTCCTTTTTTTTTCTATTAAAAACTCTTCCTTTTAATCTTCACTGTTTAATTACACGGAACTTGCCTATTGAAAAATGAAAAAACAAGAAAAGATAGATTACATTTTTATTAAAATAAAACAGAATTTTGGAGCAAAAGGTTTCATATATTAGAAAGTAATCTACTGTTTTTCTTTTGAAATAAATATATTGAAGTTTTATTGTAATAGATATAAATATATATGAAGTTAATATAATCGATGTTGGGTAAGGGATGTAGCGCAGTTTGGTAGCGCGTTTGTTTTGGGTACAAAAGGTCGCAGGTTCGAATCCTGTCATCCCTACCTAAAAAACTTGTTTCCTCCAAAAACAAACTTCTTTTTAGTTCACATGTGAGTTCACCATGTATTCTTTTATTGAAAAAGTAAACGCTTAAAAAAGTATTCAATGTGAATCAAAGAATGTATACTTCTATCCATAAATAGTGGACACTAAAAAGAAGGCGCTCTTAGTTCAGACTGGTAGAACGTAGGTCTCCAAAACCTGATGTCGTAGGTTCAAATCCTACAGGGCGTGCTTTTTTCTGTTCTTACATAGAAAATATAGAAATTAAAAACTATTCTAAAAATAAAACCAAATTCTAATTTTTAGAGTCACTTTTATAAATCTAATTGATCACCACGTCGATATTGTAGATAAGCAGTTACAAATAATCCCGCTAAAGTAATTGGAATCAAACCCAAAACAATTCCAGATAATAATGCTTCAACCATAATTTTTTTGAGTTGTAAAAAAAAAAGAATAAAAAGATATATACTAATTTAGTTTAAGTATTCTAAACTCTACAAATATCTACATGACATTGTAAAACTAAACAAATTTATTTTGTTTTGTGATTTCATTGTCATTTTTTATGTTATATAAGTTGTATCTTATTAAAAGTAATAAATAAAAAGGTAGTTAAAGTTAATGCTGCTAGTAAAAGGACAAAATAACTGATTAGAGTAATCATAGAGAAATCCATTTAATTAAATAGACCATTTCAGTACAAAGCTTTCCAAAAAGTATCTCATAAAATTTTCGTTTCATTTTTATTGTTAGTTTCTTTCAATTATTCCATAATTTTTGTACTTTCACAAAAAGAAAATAAAGGTAATTTGTATTGTTGATAACACTGAATCCCATTAATATAAAAGAATAAGGAATCTAAAATTAGTTTTTATTATGATTCCCAACTATTTTGGTTGAGTTACCTTGCTCCTTCCATAAAACCCCAGCTATACTAATTTAGTATATGCTAAACAAATTCTTGCTAAAAACTTGACAACCTAATATCATTGAAAATTTTATTTATTATACCAAATTGAAATAGTTTTTCCTCATTTTGCCTCTCAAATACGAGGGATTTGTTCCTCGTTAAATCCCAAATGAATATACGGAGATAATCATGTCTGGTAATACAGGAGAACGACCTTTTGCTGATATTATTACCAGTATTCGCTACTGGGTTATTCACAGCATTACTATACCTTCTTTATTTATAGCAGGTTGGTTATTTGTTAGTACAGGATTAGCCTATGACGTTTTTGGAAGTCCCCGTCCTAATGAATATTTTACGGAAAGCCGACAAGATATTCCATTAATAACAGGCCGGTTCAATTCATTAGAACAGGTCAATGAATTTACTAAATAATTATAGGAGATATCGATGACTCTGGATAGAACTTATCCAATATTTACAGTTAGATGGCTAGCTATTCACGGCTTAGCCGTACCTACAGTTTTTTTCTTGGGATCTATATCGGCAATGCAGTTTATTCAACGATAGATTTTTTGAAACCTAGAATTATGACACAACCAAATCCAAACAGACAAAATGTAGAATTAAATCGTACAAGTCTTTACTGGGGATTATTACTTATTTTTGTACTTGCTGTTCTATTTTCCAATTATTTCTTCAACTAAAAAAAATTAGTATGAAAAAATAAGGAAAATAATTATTGAAAATAGTTTATTTTTGAATTATAACCACCCAATCAAAAAAAAAAAAGACGAAAGGGAGTAATATAATGGCCAATACGACCGGAAGAATTCCTCTTTGGCTTATAGGTACCGTAGCTGGTATACTTATCATTGGTTTGCTTGGAATTTTTTTCTACGGAGCATATTCCGGATTAGGATCATCCCTTTAATTCTAAATTTCTTTTATTTTTTTTTTGAGAAAAAAAGAAAAAAGAAATTATTATGGAGTAATATTTATTCCAAATTCCACAGGGATTTAGCGATTGATCTATCGGAGAATCAATATAATTGATTCTCCAATAGATCATGATAATTTTCGTATATAAAAAAAGAATTGTTGTTGAAAAATAAATTTCTAGAACATAAAAAAAAAGATATAAATATAATATCTATATAGAAAAAGAATTCTTTAAACTTATTCTGATTTCATTAGAATTTAATTAAAGTATCTTACCGTAAATATTTTCACCTTTTTTAAGGTTATTTTGTTTAACTTAGAAAATAAAAGGTTTGTTTTTCAATAAAAGCCATCTTAATTAACAGACTAGAAATATTGGAAATATTTCCATGAAATGCAATGTAAGACATATTTAAGTAGAAGTCTTCGGTCCTCCATTTTTTGAACAGAATTAAATATTTTATAAAAAAAAACGGATAAGTTGTTTCGGAAAATAGGCAATAAAGTTTGGATGAATAAATTTTTTTTTGTTTCTTATATCTATACGAATCTGAGTCAAAATAATCAAAATTAAACGAAACAAACAAAAGAAATCTCAAAAAGTTTCTTAACGTTTTTGTTGATTCGATCCCAAAATCATTAAAAAAGCTTTGCTTTGCTAAACAATAAAGATTAATTTTAGGCTTTTTCTGTTCAAATTCTTTTTTATCAGCTTTAGAAACATTTTTTGACTCAAAAAAATTTTGGGATTCCAAATTTTTATACTCACTTCGAGAAGCTAAAGGTTTAAAAAAAAATATATTGGAGTCAATAGAAATTTCCGAATACCATTTGGTAAGATTAGATAAATTTATCAATGCGTGTTGAGACATTATTCCCAAAATCAAAAAGTTTCTATTTGGTGTACATCCTTTATAAATTAAAATCTCTCTTAATAAGGGATATAAAAAATCATATCGAAAACATTCAATTTCTGAAGAAATTTTTGTCATAGACAAAAACTGATTGGAATATCTTTTAAAATTCATTATAGAATCTATCAATTAAAAAGAAAGAAGAAGAGAATTGTAATATTTGAACGATTTTAGTAGTTTATTTTAAGTTTTTTTAGATCAAAAACTAATCAAAAATTCATTTCAGCTAATTGAACTCGCTCAAATTGCTTCTTCTTAAGTACAAGAAAAATCTGTGCTATAATAACGGCTGCAAAGAGTAGTAATAGACCTTGAACTCGCGAAGGATCTTGAAGAACAATTTCTGCTTCTGCCTGACCAAAACCACCTACATTAGGATTATTAGTCAAAGGTTGATCAATTTTTACAAATTCATTTTCTGAGACGATCAATTCAGGTCCTGGAGGTACAATATCAACAATTTGACGTCCGTCAGATGATCGCTCAATTGTTATTTCGTATCCACCTTTTTCTTTACGAAATATTTTTTTAATATTTCCGGTTGCTGATGCATTATAAATAGTGTTATTACTTTTACTTCCGTCGGGATAAATTTGTCCTCGACCTCGATTTCCCCCTACATAAATAGGATATTTAAGATAATAAGACTTTTTATTTATAACGGGATTTGGTGAAATAATAGGAAACACAATTTCGCTATATTTTTTACCCGAAACTGGACCTACTACAAGAATATTCTTTTGATCGGGGCGATAGTTTTGAAAAGATAAATTACCTATTTTCTCTCTTAATAAATTCGGAATACGATCATTTGGAGCTAATTCAAACCCTTCGGGCATTATAAGTACAGCTCCTACATTAAAACCTCCTTTTTTCCCATTAGCCAGTACTTGTTTTAGCTGCATATCATAGGGAATTTTAACTACAGCTTCAAATACAGTATTAGGAAGTACAGATTGTGGAACTTCGATATCGATTGGTTTTTTAGCAAGATGACAATTGGCACATACAATACGTCCAGTTGCTTCACGTGGACTTTCATAATTTTGTTGTGCAAAAATGGGATATGCATAGGCGATTGAAGGATAAATTACGATACATGAAATAATCGGAATCAGTATTTTCTTCATCCAATTATAAAAAGTAAGATTTCGCATGGTTTAATTATAAGTATCAAGTATATTTCATAAGTCATTTAATTCAAGTTTTTTAAAGAAAAAAAAAAAATTTATTTAAGCCTTATTAGAATTATTAAAAAACTTTATAGTATTTTGAATCAACTGTTTTGATACGGCAATTAAGCTAAATCGTAATAACCTTTTTTACTACAATATACAATAAATATAGCAACATAATAATCATTCATTCATTGAATGATAAGTCGCGACAATGGAGGGGGATATGCGATTTAAGTGCCGAAAAATCCAATATTTAGAAACTGTATCTAGGATAACTGGAAAAGTCGAGACAAAACAAGATATTATATAAGTATTTTGCGAAAATCCTAAATATTCCAAAAATGAGCTTATTACTATTTCCCAACCATGGGGTGAATGAAATCCAATACATAAATCGGTTAAGAGAATGATGAAAAAAGCTTTCATTGTATCGCTTAAACTGTAGAATAATTCTTGAAGCCACGAGTTCAGAATAGCTAGTTGTTTCCGACCGACAAAAAAAAGTACAATAATTGTAATAAGGCGAATTATATCTGTTGCTAAATGTAAAATGATTCCGATACAATCGTCATTGTAGATTTTTACTAAATTAATTGTTTGTTCATATACTTCTGTATCAAAATTTTTAGATTCCTCTGTGATAGGATCTCTCAAAAGCCTATTTAACCAGATAAATTCTTCAACATTTTGAAGTCTTTCTAAAGCTTTTTCTTCTTGAACCTTATTAAAAAAAATACTTAATTGAGCTGTATTCCACCAAGTTGTAATTGAAGGTTTTAGAAGCCATTTTTCTAAAAAGTATGAAGTTGTGTAAGGTAAAATAATTAAACATCCAAGGTATTGAAGAGAAGCTGAGGCTTGATATTTAGCCAACCAAAATTCATCAAGTACCAACGAACTCGATTTACCTGCTAATTCTAATTGGAAGCGAGATAAAGTACGAAGTATGGAGCGTGGTACCAAACTAATTGATTCGTAAGCAGTTATTGTTGGTCCAAAATAATCATTTGGTTTGAGAAGAAAAAAAAATTTCTCAAAATTGTCTGAGAAGTAAAATGTACGGTTTTGTTCTAAGGCAATTAGAATTGATTCAATAGAAGACAATTGTTGATTCATTTGTCTTATTTTCTTCAATTTTAGGGCTATTTTCATTCTTGAAGAAAAAAAACAATCATCGCGAAAACGATTCGTAGAGTTTGCAGAAAAAGAATCTTTTTTTCTATTTTCTTTTTTTTCAGAAATAGTTTTTTTGTTTGATAATGAATTTGTAAGAATCCACGCTTTTTTTGTGTTATTCCTTGAAAATGAAAAAGTAAATAAAATCTTGAATAATTTACGTTTTGCTCTATACCAAAATGTTGCTATAATAATACTTAATTTACATTCTAAAAGACTCCAGTATATGCTGAATATGCAATAGTTAAATTCCATATTCATACATAAAATAAAAATTTTCCATTGATATCTCGATGATATTTTTTTTGCTCGATAAGATAAAAAAAACTTTTCCAATTCTCGCATATATTTACCAGTCATATAAGCTCTCTCTAAGGAACGAACTGGAATCTCATAAAACCAGTCAAAAGGTTTCCACCAATCTAATTTCATAGTAACTACCCCAGGAATTAGAAGAATTTTTTTTTAGCTAACAGATAAAGTATAAAATTTTTGGATAATTAGAAAGAGTTAAATCCAAACAAAAAGGGACCCTTTTTTGTTTTATTATCCTTCAAGAGATACTCGTAAAAAACGTGCTAACTCAGCTGCAAGTTCTTCCATTTCGCTTAAAGTTGTAAAATTTTCACCTAATTGAGTTAAAGGTATATATTGTTGACCCTTTATTTTTATGTAGAGAAAACGACGTGGATAAAACCCCTCTCGTATTTCCATTTTTATTGCTTTAATATCATGCATTTTAATCTTAATAAGAATGCGCCGATTCCGACCAGGAAAGCCCCATCGGAATATACAAAGAATTTCGTCTTGTTTATCAAAATAATTATATCCACTACCTACATTCCAAAATATCGTACACCATAAATAAAATCCGAGAAAAAATCCAGCAATTCCATAAAAACACATTACAATTCCTTGTGGAATGAATAAAAGTTCTTGAGAATATAGAAAAGGAACCAAGTCTTTTCCCAAATAACTAGAAAATCCAATTAGAAAAAAACCGAAAGCTCCAAAAAAAAGACTGGTTGCCCAAAAAAAGTTACTAAGGTTACGAGAACCCCGTATATAGTCGACGCGAATTAAATCGGATTGTCTATTCATAATATTTATTATTTGTGCAAATTCAATTTTTTTCAAACACAAATTACTACAACAAATTCAGGTACTTCAGACAAATTGAGCATTCTGTATCTAAAAAATATCTATGTTTATCGACAAATGTAGATAAACATAGATATTTTTTAGATACTATAAAAATTAAAAATAGTAGTAATCTAGTAATAGCATTAATTCAAGGTGAAGTGTGACCAAAATTGAAATATATCCATTTTTTGTGTTTAAAAAAGGATATTAATATAGAATAATTAGTTTTTTCTTTTTTTTTTCAAATAATTTCATCCTGTTCAATATATAAAAAAAGTGATGTCATTGTGATAGCTGGAAAAACCAAACCAACTAGCGGTACAAAAATGGAGGGTAAAAAATCAGCTGTCATAAGTTCTATTGATAGTAGTAGATTGATCTGTTATCTATATCTCTAGTGAGATTTTTTTTTTATTGATTAGTCTTCAAATTCGTTTTAATTATATCCATTTTAGACTATTAGAGAATGGTATAAAGTTCCTAGTTTTACCATATCTACTATTATAATTATAAAAAAAAAAGTTTAAAGTTAATTTTACGATTTTTATTGGACTTTGCTAAAAATTTTTTGAATTGATTGTAATTTGATAGAAAATAAAAAACTACTCGAACAGTAATATCTTAATATATAATTCATCTAGTATGAGTTTCAAAATTGTTCTTCAATTAGTCACTTGATTGATTCATTGTATCATTAGCAGAATCAAGTAATTTTTCTGATTTATAAGATTGAGACAATTTATCTAATTTATCAGATTCATGTGATGGATCTGATTCATAATACTCATGTAATTGATTCACTAGATGAAATTTGGGTGGTTGATTAAGCTTGTAAGGAGCCGCGTTATAAAGTTGTAATAACTCACTCAAAGCTCCCTTCAAAAGCTTACGCGGAATAATAAGATCAAGTAAACCATGATCAAATAAAAATTCAGCAAATTGAAAGTCTTCAGGTATCTCTTCATGTAAAGTTTGTTCAATAACCCGCCTACCAGCAAAGGCAATATAGGCTCTGGGTTCAGCAATGATAAGATCACCTAGCATACCAAAACTTGCAGTTACGCCCCCTGTTGTAGGATAAGTCAGAACAGAAATATATAACAATCTATTTTGAATTTGATGAATTTGTAATACAGAAGATATTTTTGCCATCTGCATTAAACTCAATGTTCCTTCTTGCATACGTGCTCCACCTGATGAACATACAATGATTAAAGGTAAAGATTCTAGTGTTGCTAATTCAACTAAACGGGTAATTTTTTCACCTACTACTGAACCCATGCTACCTCCCATGAATTTAAAATCCATAACACCAAGTGCTATCGGGATTTCATTCATGAATCCTACACCTGTTTGAACAGCTTCAGCCAAACCGGTTTGTTTTTGATACTTAACAAGCCTCTCTTCATAAGAATCTTCATCACCAAAATTCAAAATATCTTGGGAAATCATATCTTCATCGATAGGAATCCAAGTTTCTGGATCAATTAATGCTTCAATTCGTTCAGTACTATTCATTTGTAAATGATAACCACATTCTTCACACACACTCAAATTTTGTTTCAGAAATTTTACATACAACATGCTTTCACAATTATCACAACGTTCCCACAAGCCTTCACTTCGTCTAGTGAGCTCAGCTATTACAGCCAAACGTTGTCTTTCCTTGGGATGCAAATCTTCGAAATCAACTTTTACTTCTTCTAGATCATCCCCAACTGAGTCATACAATTTTTGTTTTTGTTCAAACCAATCCTTCAATGACGTACTAGGTTCTTGGTTAAGTGACGTAGTAGGTTCTTGCTCCATATCAGTACCTAAAAAAAATATTATTGTCTGAAATCTTGTCACGACTCTTTAATTAATATTAAACAATGATGAATATTGGTTCACAGTTTCTTCGTAAAAAAAAAGATTTAATTTCTGAATTTATGTTGTTATATCAATAATCAATTGATTCTGATTTCTAAGAGTTCAAAGATTCAAAAAGTTGGTCTTATATAGATAAGAATAGTAAAAAAAAAAAATAAAATTCATTTTAGTCAAATTCTTTTTTTTTACTATTAGCTGTGAGTTACTAAGATATTAGGACCTTTTATCGAGAAATACAAAAATAGTAAAAAAAAAAGGTCAAAAAAGCAAAAAGAAAGCGATCTTTCTATTTTTGTTATTTATTATTTTATATAGATATCTAATAACGAGATAAGAGAAAAAAAGGTTATAGATTATGAGTTGGAGGGGATTTGAACCCCTGACTTTATGGTTCGGAAACATAAACTCTGATCCTCTGAGTTACCAACCCCTATGAATTTACTCAAAAAAGGTTCAAATCTATTTTGAAGGGAGAGAGGGTACCTGGAATAACCCCCTCCCTCAAAAAATTACCAAGAGTTATTCCATGAAAATTTTTTAAAAACCAGTTTTAAGTTCTAAAAAAAACGTAAAAGAGGTTATTTTCAATAAAAAAAAAGAATCAAATTAAAGAGTATCAACCGCTTCATATTCAAATTTGATTTCTTTCCAAACTTCACAAGCAGCAGCTAATTCGGGACTCCATTTAGCAGCTTCACGAATAATATCATTACCTTCTGTAGCTAGATCGCGGCCTTCGTTACGAGCTTGTACACAAGCCTCGACAGCAACTCTATTAGCGACAGCACCAGGTGCATTACCCCAAGGATGTCCTAAGGTTCCGCCACCAAATTGTAATACAGAATCATCTCCAAAAATTTCAGTCAAAGCTGGCATGTGCCAAACGTGAATACCACCCGAAGCTACAGGAAGTACACCAGGCATAGAAACCCAGTCCTGGGTGAAATAAATTCCGCGACTTCGATCTTTTTCGATAAAATCATCGCGAAGTAAATCAACAAATCCTAAAGTTAAGTCTCTTTCACCTTCAAGTTTACCAACAACAGTACCAGTATGAATATGATCTCCTCCAGACATACGTAATGCTTTAGCTAGTACACGAAAGTGAATACCATGGTTTTTTTGTCTATCGATAACAGCATGCATTGCTCGGTGAATATGAAGAAGTAAACCATTATCTCGACAGTAAAAAGCTAGACTAGTATTTGCAGTAAAACCACCTGTCAGGTAGTCATGCATAACAATAGGAGCTCCTAATTCTCTGGCGAAAACTGCTCTTTTTAACATTTCTTCACATGTACCTGCCGTAGCATTTAAGTAATGTCCTTTAATTTCACCTGTTTCAGCTTGGGATTTAAAAAGTGCTTCTGCTACGAATAAGAAACGATCTCTCCAACGCATAAAAGGTTGAGAGTTTACATTCTCATCATCTTTGGTGAAGTCAAGTCCACCACGAAGACATTCATAAACAGCTCTACCATAGTTTTTAGCAGAAAGTCCCAACTTTGGTTTAATTGTACAACCTAATAACGGACGACCATATTTGTTTAACTTATCTCTTTCAACCTGGATACCATGGGGTGGTCCTATAAAAGTTTTAGAATAAGCAGGAGGAATTCGTAAATCTTCTAAACGTAAAGCACGTAGAGCTTTGAAGCCGAAAACATTACCAACAATTGAAGTAAACAGATTGGTAACAGAACCTTCTTCAAAAAGATCTAAAGGATAGGCTACATAAGCTATGAATTGGTTATCTTCTCCAGCAACAGGCTCAATATTATAGCAGCGACCTTTATATCGATCAAGACTAGTAAGTCCATCTGTCCATACGGTAGTCCAGGTGCCCGTGGAGGATTCAGCAGCTACAGCTGCTCCTGCTTCTTCCGGTGGTACCCCCGGCTGCGGAGTCATACGAAATGCTGCTAAAATATCGGTATCTTTGGTTTCATAATCTGGAGTAAAATAAGTCAATCGATAATCTTTAACACCAGCTTTAAATCCAACACCTGCTTTGGTCTCCGTTTGTGGTGACATAGGTTCCTCCCTAGAACGTAATCGATTGTTCTTGTAAAGATAAGATCTGCTCGAGATTAAAACATTTTTGTAGCAGTAGAAAAAAGAATATCTAAAAAGAAATTGTCAAAAATTAAATTTAAATTATGTACAAATATTTTTTTTTTAGGTATTCGAACAGTAATATTCTATAGTGTGTTTAATGTATAATGCAACCTAGTTTTTAGTCCAAATTATTTGATCAAAAAGCAAATTTTCTTTTATTTTTACTAAAAAAAAACTTATCTGTTTTTGCTTTTAAACAGATAAAAAGGAAAGCTTATTTAGCGTCTAGATACTGATAAAACCATTAAATCATTGTCAAGACTTAATTTTTCATCCTAAACTATTAATATAAATTATGAATAATAAATCAGATTCATTTTTTTAGTTTCTGTATAATTTTTTTTACGCTAAAAAATTTTACAACAGAAGCTGAACACTTTGTTTGAATGAAATAGAAGAACTGACCAAAGAGAGAACTCATTGATTGATTGATCAAAAATTACAACATATTCATGAATATATATATAAATAAAGTGAATAGCTTTTGAGAATAAACTTATGAAAAATTATAGATTTCTTGGAATTTCTACATCGTCGGAAGGTTACATCACTCAAATAATCGGACCAGTTTTAGATGTTGCTTTTCCGGTCGGAAAAATGCCCAATATTTTTAATTCCTTAATAGTTAAGGGACAAAATCCAGCAGGTCAAAGTATTAATGTTACTTGCGAAGTGCAACAATTACTCGGTAATAATAAAGTCAGAGCTGTAGCTATGAGTGCTACAGATGGTTTAATGCGAGGAATGGAAGTTATTGATACTGGGGCTCCTCTTAGTGTTCCAGTTGGTGAAGTTACGTTAGGACGCATATTCAATGTTCTTGGAGAACCCGTAGATAATATGGGTCCAGTAGAAGCTACGGCAAAATCTCCAATTCATAAACCCGCTCCAGCATTTATGGACTTAGAAACTACAGTTTCAATATTTGAAACAGGTATTAAAGTCGTTGATTTGTTGGCCCCTTATCGTCGTGGAGGAAAAATTGGATTATTTGGAGGAGCTGGAGTAGGAAAAACAGTTCTAATTATGGAATTGATCAATAACATTGCTAAAGCTCATGGAGGTGTTTCTGTTTTTGGTGGAGTAGGAGAACGAACTCGTGAGGGGAACGATCTTTATATGGAGATGAAAGAATCCAAAGTTATAAATGAAGAAAACATATCGGAATCCAAAGTTGCTCTTGTATATGGGCAAATGAATGAACCACCAGGAGCTCGTATGAGAGTGGGTCTAACGGCATTAACCATGGCAGAATATTTTCGAGATGTTAATAAACAAGATGTATTATTGTTTATTGATAATATATTTCGTTTTGTTCAAGCCGGGTCGGAAGTTTCTGCTCTTTTAGGTAGAATGCCGTCTGCCGTAGGTTATCAGCCGACTCTAGCTACGGAAATGGGTTGTTTACAAGAAAGGATAACTTCTACAAAAGAAGGTTCTATAACTTCTATCCAAGCAGTTTATGTACCGGCAGACGATTTGACCGATCCAGCTCCAGCTACGACATTTGCACATCTCGATGCTACGACTGTGTTGTCAAGAGGATTAGCAGCTAAGGGTATTTATCCAGCTGTAGATCCATTAGATTCAACATCAACCGTGTTACAACCGTGGATTGTCGGTGAAGAACATTATGAAGTAGCACAAGGAGTTAAACAAACTCTCCAACGATATAAAGAACTTCAAGATATTATAGCTATCCTTGGTCTGGATGAATTATCAGAACAGGATCGTTTACTAGTTGCTAGAGCAAGAAAAATTGAACGCTTCTTATCACAGCCTTTTTTTGTAGCAGAAGTTTTTACTGGATCACCAGGCAAATATGTCAGTCTTAATGAAACGATAAGAGGTTTCAAAATGATTTTAACCGGTGAATTAGATAGTTTGCCTGAACAAGCTTTTTATTTAGTGGGTAATATTGATGAAGCCACTGCAAAAGCTGCAATTTTACAATTAGAGAATATATAGAAAAAATGAAATTGAATCTCCGTGTAATGGCTCCTAATCGAATTGTTTGGAATTCTGAAGTTGAAGAAATAATTTTATCTACAAATAGTGGTAAAATTGGCATATTACCAAATCATGCTCCATTACTTACGGCATTAGATATTGGAGTTACACAAATACGCCTTAATGGACAATGGTCAAATATGGCTTTGATGGGTGGTTTTGGTATGATAGATAGAAATGAAGTCATTATATTAGTAAACGAAGCAGAAAAAGGTAGTGACATTGATATTGAAGAAGCGAAAAGAAAACTTTTACAAGCTAAGTATGATTTAGAAAAAGCTGAAAGTAGAAAAAATAGAATTGAAGCCACTTTAGCACTGAAAAGAGCAAAAGCCCGGTTGGACGCTACAACCACTTAATGCAATAATGCAAGGTTTTTTGTTTTCGATTATAGTCTGCATAAAGAAAAAATTCAATGTATTTTTTTTTATGCCTGAGTACCTGAGTAGTGCCGGGAGTGTCATAAATGAAACTCCCGGCACTACGCACAAGACATATATTGATCTTGGTTGTTGTTTTATTTTTGAAATAGAATTTTAACTCTTGGTTATTTCTATATTCTATATAGTGACTAAGTTCCTTAAATCATTAATTAGGCGCCTAAATCATTCATGAAACCTTCTTATCTCACTAATTCGCCTCAAATAAACAAATATGAGGTCTATAACAAATATTTTAATATTTTCTATTTTTTTTTTGGAAGTTTAGTAAGTTAAAGCAAGTAGCTTGTTATTACTAAAAATTTCCGATATACGATATGTTGTAGAAAAAAAAATATGAAGAAAAAAGAGATCCTTAAAAATTGGTTAAGTATCTCTTTTTGATACTTATTTGGAGTAATTACTGAATGATTTTTTTACTATGATAAATCAGAATTTAATTATTACTTAACTTTAAAAAGTTAAGTCTAGTTACCTACTATTGGATTTGAACCAATGACTCTCGCCGTATGAAAGCGATACTCTAACCACTGAGTTAAGTAGGTGGTTTGTTTCTCTTAAAAGGATATTTTAATTACTTTTTCAATTGGAAGCAAGCGTTTCTTGTAAAAGTAGAATTATTAGAATGGTAAAAAAAAAATTCTATCTTAAATCAGATTTTCACTTGACAAACAGATGCTAGCGACGCTATAATAATTATAATAACTGTTGTAATATAATAAAGTCAATCTTAACAAAAAAAGGGCTATAGCTCAGCGGTAGAGCGCCTCGTTTACACGTGCGCCAATGTTTCTACAGAGATATTTATCGATTCTTCCGATTCACAAAAGAAAAGTTACGTAAATTTCATTGTCTAATTTTCAAAATTTACATTTTGAGGTAGAAAATAGCATGACAAGTAGAATTTCTAAATAGAAATTCTATTCAGAAATCTAGTCGATATGGTCATCAAAAAAAGGTTAATGCTAGGATACTAAGGATAATACAGGCACTTAAGGACAACAAAATCCCTTTTCGCTTTATGAGATTTAAGGTGTATGAGTTCTCATATCTTATTCCAAAGCGACGGAAACTCTTCATGAGTCAATATCAATCCAAAAACGCAAACCTATTTTGACAAATCAGAATATCCTGAAAAACTTTGGGAAAGCTCTTTAATTAATATCAGAGCACGCGGAACCATCTCATTATTTCTTTTTCCTTTACAAGGAAAATCCTAGAAAAAAGGATGGTTAATCAACTAATCTAAGGTTAGCTGATGAGTGAGCCCAATGCATAGAAATATGCATGTTGGGTTCTAGAAACGTTTGAAGTTTATTCAATAGAGTTTCATTCGTTTAACCGAGAATGTCTACGGTTCAAATCCGTATAGCCCTAACTTTTAGTTACTCCTGAATTACTACTAAAAAAAAAAAAGATGATCAAAAATTACGGATTCAAACTTTTGATGATTAGAATATAAAAAAGTAGGTTCTATTTTGAAATTTATAAAAAAAAATAAAGGGAGTCAAATTATGTTTCTGCTTTCAAATTATAATTCTTTTTGGCTCTTCTTACTACTTGTTAGTTTTATTCCTTTCTTAGCTTTTTCGATTTCTGGATTTTTGGCTCCTAGTAATTTAGGCCCAGAAAAGCTTACTAGTTACGAATCAGGTATAGAACCTATGGGAGACGCTTGGATACAATTTCAAATCCGTTACTATATGTTTGCTCTAGTTTTTGTGATTTTTGATGTAGAAACAGTTTTTCTTTACCCATGGGCTATGTGTTTTAATGATTTCGGTATAGCTGCTTTTATTGAAGCCTTAGTATTCCTTTTTATTTTGCTTATTGGATTAGTGTATGCATGGAGAAAAGGAGCATTAGAATGGTCCTAAATTCTTCAATTATTCGTGAAAAAATTCGATTTTCGATGAAACCCCCTCTAGATTCAAATACAAATCAATTGGATTCTATTATTTTGACTAATCTTAAGGATGTTTCCAATTGGGCCAGGCTTTCAAGTCTTTGGCCACTTCTTTATGGGACTAGTTGTTGCTTTATCGAATTTGCTGCTCTTATTGGCTCAAGATTTGACTTTGATCGTTATGGATTAGTTCCTAGATCTAGTCCCAGGCAAGCTGATCTTTTAATAACAGCGGGTACTGTGACTATGAAAATGGCTCCTTCTTTGGTTAGATTATATGAACAAATGCCTGAACCTAAATATGTAATTGCCATGGGAGCCTGTACTATCACCGGAGGTATGTTCAGTACAGATTCTTATAGTACTGTTCGTGGAGTTGATAAATTGATCCCTGTTAATGTTTATTTACCTGGGTGTCCGCCGAAACCAGAAGCTGTTATAGATGCTGTGGTGAAATTACGTAAAGAAGTAGCTCGAGAAACATATAATATACAAGCAAAATCAAATAGCAATAAAAGGTTTTTTAGTGCTGATCATCAATTTAATTTAACCCATAATAATTTTACTCAACAAACTAATTCTTCATTACTTAATAGTTATCCACAAAAATTATCTAATGATTATTCAAAGGTAAATTTAATGGAAAAAGCTAGAAATTTTAAGGCATATAATAGTAGTAAAATTTCAGCCTAACTTAAAAAATTTTATAATGGGGCAATCACGGAATGACATCAAATTCTAAGAAAATAATCAATGATAATAACATGAGGGGTCGATTATCCATATGGATGGCACAAAATGAATTATCTCATCGACCTTTGGGTTTTGATTATCAGGGAGTGGAAATTTTACAAATAAAAGCCGAAGACTTGCCTTCTATTGCTGTCGCTTTATATGTTTATGGTTTTAATTATCTTCGTTGTCAATGTGCTTATGATGTAATGCCCGGAGGATTCTTGGCTAGTGTTTATTATCTTGTACAAGTTCAGGACAATTCAGATCAACCGGAAGAAGTTTGTTTGAAAGTTTTTGTTTCCAGAAAAAATCCCAGAATTCCTTCTTTATTTTGGATTTGGAAGACTTCAGATTTTCAAGAACAGGAATCTTATGATATGTTTGGAATTATTTATGAAAATCATCCACACCTCAAACGTATATTAATGCCAGAAAGTTGGATTGGATGGCCCTTACGTAAAGATTATATTGTTCCTAATTTTTATGAATTACAAGATGCTTTTTGAATAGAAAAAGAATATTATAATAAATTTGTATTTTTATTTTTTCCTTTGAAATGGATGAAAGAGAAGATACCACGTATGAAAGTATGAAAGGTTTGAATATTTGAAAGAGAAAAATCTCGTTGGTAGCATTATGAAACAAGTTCTCTAGCTACCTACGAGAAATCCTTAGATAAAGAAAATAGAGAACCAAGGAAGCAATAGAAGTTCAAATTTATGCCAGGAACCAGATTTGAACTGGTGACACGAGGATTTTCAGTCCTCTGCTCTACCAACTGAGCTATCCCGGCTTCTTTAAGAATATTGTAGATTATATTTGGAAATATTGTCAACTTAAAAAGTTCATGATAAAATTAAGTGAATTTTTTTTTTTTTTTTTTTTCTCAGTCGATTGTTATCTTTTTTTGATTTTGTTAGTTATCCGTGTAATTACTAAATTTAGAAAATTAGGGTGGGGGTAGAGGGATTTGAACCCTCACAGTTCTAAAAAACCAACGGATTTTCTTTCTATCACAATTTGCATTGTTGTTAATAAAAACAATATAAAATAGGACTCTATCTTTATTCTAACTTTTCAATTATATTGAAGAGTTGAAAAATATTTTCATTCAATATTTTGAATCCTTGTTCGAATAGCTTCCATTGAGTCTCTGCACCTATTCTAAATCGAATTTGGCTCAGGATTGTCTATCAAAAGGCCTAGGTTTCCCTGAATTTGAAAGCTGTCATTCAGTAAGTTACCATACTGACGCTCAATCTTATTAAGTCCGTAGCGTCTACCATTTCGCCATACCCCCTTGAAATAGTGTAAATGAGTACTGAGTTAGATAAATCTATGTTTTTCCCTTCAATTAGTTTAAAGTGGTTTTTTTCTAAAAAAAAAAAGCACACACACTTTTTTTTTTACAGTCACAAAAAGAATATAAATTAAATCTACAGTAAATTGCAATCTAGAATTGATCTTTATTGATTTAATGAATATAATAACTAAAAAATACGAGTTATTAATGAATTTTTCAACTGTAAATAAGATTATTGTCTCAGATTTAATCTGCCTGCTTAGCTCAGAGGTTAGAGCACCGCATTTGTAATGCGATGGTCATCGGTTCAACTCCGATAGCCGGCTTCACTCTGTAATTAAATATTAATAAACAACTTATAAAAAATAAAAAGAAACTATTTTCTTTTTTTTTTTTTATTTGTTATCTATTCCTTCATATGATAGCATTATTATGATGATAGAGAAGAACTATTACAATATTCAGCTTAAAAATGTTATTAATGATTATTAATGTTTCATGCTTTACATAAAAGTTAAAAGGTTAAGAGTTTTCTATAGATAATTAATTCATTTAATAAGAAGGAGTTGTTATGTCCCGTTATCGAGGTCCTCGTTTGAGGATAATACGTCGTTTGCAAAATTTACCAGGACTAACTAATAAGCTAGTCGAATCAAAAAAAAATAAAGTCAGTGGAAGTGATCAATCAATTCAGAAAAAAATTTCCCAATATGGTATTCGTTTGGAAGCTAAACAAAGATTACGATTTAATTATGGATTAACAGAACGACAATTACTAAATTACGTACGTATTGCTCGATGCGCTAAAGGATCCACTGGACAAATATTATTACAATTACTTGAAATGCGTTTAGATAATATTTTGTTTCGTCTAGGTTTTGTCCCTACTATTCCTTCTGCAAGACAATTGATTAATCATAGACATATTCTAGTGAATAATCGTATTGTTGATGTACCAAGTTTTCATTGTAAACCCAAAGATATTATTACAATCGAAGCACCTAAAACTTATCAATCCATTCTTAGTAAAAGACTAGAATCTTTTGCTAAGGATCAGATACCTGAGCATCTTACTTTATCGCTCTCTGAACCAAAAAAACCAAAAGGATTCGTTAATTACTTGATTAATCGTGAATCTATTGGTTTGAAGATAAATGAATTATTAGTTGTAGAATATTATTCTCGAAAAGCGTAGAAGATTTAAACGATAATAAAAAAAAGGAATCGAAAGATTCGTCTCTCTTTTAGATAGTATCTACTATGTAAAATCACTTGTTACTTCTAAGTGATTTTGAAAACGTTGGGAAAGGTTATTTATACCACTAATAAATATTTTAAAGCTACTATTGTATTAAAAAATAGAAATAGTGTTTTAAAGGAAAGAGAGGGATTCGAACCCTCGGTAAACGGAAAGCTTACATAGCAGTTCCAGTGCTACACCTTCAACCACTCGGCCATCTTTCCTGAAAAAACTATATGAGTGGGTTATTATTTTCTTTAGTTACATTTTAAATAATCAACTATTTGCTGACAAGTATTACTGAATAATCTAAGATTGGATTATAACCCCTATTAAAGTATTCAAATTTGGTTAAATATTTTCTTCCTCTTTATTGTACTTAAAATTCTGTAAATTTATTAAAATTCAATTCGGATTTATTTTATTTAGAATAATAAAAAGAAGGTAAAAGAGGTCTAAAAAAAATGATTTACAAGGAGCTTTTTACTGCAATATGCCTAGATCCCAACGAAATGATAATTTTATCGATAAAACTTTCACAATAGTTGCAGATATATTATTACGACTAATCCCTACAACTCAACGAGAAAAAGAAGCTTTCACTTATTATAGAGATGGTGTGATTTGAACAAAAAAAGAGACTGAAAAACTCTCAGTATTTTTGAAACAAAAACCTAAGTTTTGTGGAGGTGCGTTCTTACTGTAGAACAAATCCGTACATCGTGTATCCTCGATCGAAACAACCTCAAAGATTCTGATTCAAAAAAGATCAAATGTTGAGCTTGAGGTCAAGTAACCTATTAAAATTTTATTCAATAGGGAAAAAGTGGAAGGGGATAAGCATTACGTGTAGAAACCGACAATACAAAAGCTTCGTTATAATGCTGTTTAAAATAATTAAGAATTAAAAAATTATTATGAATGATTAGGACAACAAACATCCATCTCGTTTGTATTTTGGATACCCGTAAAATCATCGGAGATTGTTGGGATAGCGGATCCCTATAAAAAACGAAGCATTAGGAACAAAGAAATTGTTGCATAATTCAATGCCACCTAAATTGAATTGGAGAATTTCAACAAGAAGGATGGCTAGAAATTTATTATTAGAAAACACTAGCCCCTGCCAATCCATAGACACATGAGGTAGGATTTTTTTTTTATTCTAAAGATTTTTTTTCTCTCTATGGGTTTTGTACAGGAGGAGCCGTATGAGATGTGAATTTCATGTACGGTTTTGAAACGGAGTTACATTCAATGAAATGAACGATCGTAACGAATGTCCGCTCAATCCGAAGGAGAGTATGCTTAAGCTTTACAGAATTATTACAACGCTATGCGTTTAGAAATTTATCCATATTATGGAAGTTATATACTTTATATCATTGGTCTTATTCATACAAGTTATGGAGAACATGCTGTAGCTTTAGAATATTATTCTCAAGCATTGGAACGAAATCCCTCTTTACCACAAGCATTTTATTATATGGCCGTGATCTGTCATTACGTGCGACTATCCACTCCAAGATTTTCTTAGTTTTCTACTACTACAAAATAGAACCTCCATCACAAAAATAACTGAATATCTTTTTTTTGATAAAAACAGTTTTTTATAGCTGTAATGAAAAAAAAATTATTGATAGAAACCCAATCATATTAATAATTTTTCAGGTTTAGATTCTATGGAAAATTAAGGTTCAATTGTTGTTTAAAGTATCGTAAAGATCTTTTATTGAAAGTTTGGGTTGATACAAGAATTTTTGCTTTAATATGATCGAATTTTGTAATCAATTCATTCAATATTTTTTAATAAGCAACGGTATAGTTACAAATCCTAAAGAAAAAAAATCAGAGAAGATCATCTAAACTAATTGGGTGGATAGTTATCCTTCAAAAATGTCAATTATTTTTTTTTCTTATTTTTCTATGTTAAAGACGGAATAATCAATTTGATTGAATTTTGTGGGTTGAGAAAATAGAAATAAATTCTTGTTTTTAACTGACGAATTACAAAACTACTTTAACTATGACAATAAAACTTTAATGTAAGTAAATAGAGTTTTTCAATCTATTTTAGTAATAGATCTGAAATAAGAATTTGTTCTGTTTTTCTTTATTTAATTAGTTAGTTGATAGAGCCGTATGAGCTAGGAAACTCTCATGTACGGTTCATAAAGTAGGGTAATTAGTCTTACCTATGCTACTCGAGGAGAACAGGCCATTCAACAGGGAGATCAAGAAATTTCGGAAGCTTGGTTTGTCCGAGCTGCTGGATACTGGGAACAAGCAATATCACTAGCTCCAAGTATTTATATAGAAGCACAAAATTGGTTAAAAATTACAGGTCGTTTGAGAAATGAACACAAATTTTAGACGGTAATGCATATGAGTTTAAGTTATTTAAACTTCTATTTTTGTAAATGTTTTTTTATATAAAAAAAATTCTAACTTCTAACTAAGTGATTAAAAAAATAAAAAATAAATTTTATTTTTAGTTAGGTCCGTTAAGCACTAATGGATTATTGTAATAATAATAACGAAATCACATGCTTGCCTTAGAAACTTCTTTATCATAGTTGTTCTAGTCGAGTTCTTAGACAAAAAAAAAAAAGAACTAAAAAATAAGTTGTGAGAAAAAAAAAAGTTTCTCAGAAGTTTCCTTTTTTTTTATTGGCAGGCTATTGCTATCTCTTGTCCTGAGAGAGGAGAATCTCAATGACTATGCGTTCACCGGAACCGGAAGTCAAGATTATAGTAGAAAAAGATCCTGTAAGAACTTCCTTTGAGAAATGGGCTCAACCTGGTCATTTTTCAAAAACTTTAGCTAAAGGTCCTAATACTACTACCTGGATATGGAACCTACATGCTGATGCTCACGATTTTGATAGCCATACAAATGATTTGGAAGAAATTTCCCGTAAAATTTTTAGTGCTCATTTTGGCCAATTATCAATAATTTTTATTTGGCTGAGTGGGATGTATTTTCATGGAGCCCGTTTTTCTAATTATGAAGCATGGTTAAGTGATCCAACTCATATTAAACCCAGCGCTCAAGTAGTTTGGCCAATAGTGGGTCAAGAAATTTTGAATGGAGATGTTGGGGGAGGGTTTCAAGGTATACAAATAACCTCTGGTTTTTTCCAACTTTGGCGAGCATCTGGAATAACTAATGAATTACAGCTTTACTGCACGGCAATTGGGGCTTTAATTTTTGCCGGACTTATGCTTTTTGCTGGTTGGTTTCATTACCACAAAGCTGCACCAAAATTGGCTTGGTTTCAAGATGTGGAATCTATGTTAAATCATCATCTTGCTGGTCTATTGGGTCTCGGTTCATTAGGCTGGGCTGGTCATCAAGTACATGTTTCTTTACCTATTAATCAACTATTAGATTCGGGAGTAGATCCGCGAGAAATACCCCTTCCCCACGAGTTCATTTTGAACCGGGATTTATTAGCTCAATTATATCCCAGTTTTTCTGAAGGATTAACTCCTTTTTTTAACTTAGAATGGTCAAAATATTCAGATTTTTTAACATTTCGAGGGGGTTTAAATCCAGTAACTGGGGGTTTATGGTTAACTGATACAGCTCACCATCACATAGCCATTGCAGTTTTATTTCTTATAGCTGGTCATATGTATCGAACTAATTGGGGTATCGGACATAGTATAAAGGAAATATTAGAAGCACATAAAGGTCCTTTTACAGGTGAGGGTCATAGAGGTCTTTTTGAAATTTTAACCAGTTCTTGGCATGCTCAATTAGCATTGAATTTAGCAATGTTGGGTTCATTAACTATTATAGTTGCACATCATATGTATGCTATGCCTCCATATCCTTATTTGGCGACTGATTATGGTACACAACTTTCTTTATTCACACATCATATGTGGATTGGAGGATTTCTTGTGGTTGGAGCTGCAGCACATGCAGCTATTTTTATGGTTAGAGATTATGATCCTTCCACTCAATACAATAATCTCTTAGATCGTGTTATTCGACACAGAGATGCAATAATTTCACATCTTAATTGGGTCTGTATTTTTCTTGGTTTTCATAGTTTTGGGTTATATATCCACAATGACACCATGAGTGCTCTGGGACGACCTCAAGACATGTTTTCCGACACGGCCATACAATTACAACCCATATTTGCTCAATGGATCCAAAATACTCATGCATTGGCTCCGAGTTTAACAGCACCTAATGCAACAGCAAGTACTAGTTTAACCTGGGGGGGTGGGGATTTAGTGAGTGTGGGTGGTCGAGTAGCCTTATTACCCATTCCATTAGGAACGGCGGATTTCTTAGTTCATCATATTCATGCATTTACTATTCATGTGACTGTATTAATATTACTTAAAGGAGTTCTATTTGCTCGTAGTTCACGCCTGATACCCGATAAAGCAAACTTAGGGTTTCGTTTTCCTTGTGATGGTCCAGGAAGAGGTGGAACCTGTCAAGTCTCGGCTTGGGATCATGTTTTTCTGGGCTTATTCTGGATGTATAATTCAATTTCTGTAGTAATTTTTCATTTCAGTTGGAAGATGCAATCAGATGTTTGGGGTAGCATAAATGAGCAGGGGGTTATAAGTCATATTACAGGAGGTAATTTCGCACAAAGTGCGACAACAATCAATGGATGGCTTCGTGATTTTCTATGGGCACAGGCATCACAAGTTATTCAATCTTACGGTTCGTCATTATCAGCCTATGGTTTATTATTTTTAGGTGCGCATTTCGTTTGGGCTTTTAGTTTAATGTTCTTATTTAGTGGGCGGGGATATTGGCAAGAACTAATAGAGTCCATTTTGTGGGCTCATAACAAATTAAAAGTTGCTCCTGCTATTCAGCCTAGAGCCTTAAGTATTGTACAAGGACGGGCTGTAGGAGTAGCTCATTACCTTTTAGGTGGAATTGCCACAACATGGGCATTCTTCTTAGCAAGAATTATTGCAGTAGGATAACGGCTAGGAGGATTCGAAAAGCATTATGGCATCAAGATTTCCAAAGTTCAGCCAGGGCCTAGCTCAAGACCCGACTACTCGTCGTATTTGGTTTGGTATTGCTACCGCACATGATTTCGAAAGTCATGATGATATGACTGAAGAGCGCCTTTATCAAAAGATATTTGCTTCTCATTTCGGACAAATAGCAATTATATTTCTATGGACCTCCGGAAATTTATTTCATGTAGCTTGGCAGGGTAATTTCGAAGCATGGGTACAAGATCCCCTACATGTAAGACCCATTGCTCATGCAATATGGGATCCTCATTTTGGTCAACCTGCTGTTGAAGCGTATACTCGGGGTGGTGCTTTGGGTCCAGTTAATATTGCTTATTCTGGTGTTTACCAGTGGTGGTACACCATTGGTTTACGTACTAATGATGATCTTTATATGGGAGCTTTGTTTTTAATAATATTATCCTCTATTTTTCTGTTCGCAGGTTGGTTACATTTGCAACCTAAATGGAAACCAGGTCTTTCGTGGTTCAAAAATGCGGAATCTCGTCTTAATCATCATTTAGCAGGATTATTTGGAGTAAGCTCTTTAGCTTGGACAGGACATTTGGTTCATGTGGCTATCCCTGAAGCCAGAGGACAGCATGTCAGATGGGATAATTTTCTGAATGTATTGCCTCATCCTCAAGGCCTGGGACCTTTCTTTTCCGGTCAATGGAGTATTTATGCACAAAACGCGGATTCTAACAATCATTTGTTTGGTACATCACAAGGAGCCGGTACCGCAATATTAACCTTTATTGGAGGATTTCATCCCCAAACTCAAAGTTTATGGTTAAGTGATATGGCTCATCACCATTTAGCGATTGCGGTTGTTTTTATTGTTGCTGGGCATATGTATCGAACTAATTTTGGGATCGGGCACAGTATGAGAGAAATTCTGGAAGCTCATGTTCCCCCAACAGGCAAATTAGGACGCGGTCATAAGGGTCTTTATGATACAATCAATAATTCTCTTCATTTTCAATTAGGTCTTGCTTTAGCAGCTCTAGGAGTTATTACTTCTTTAGTAGCTCAACATATGTATTCCCTACCAGCATATGCTTTTATAGCTCAAGATTATACTACACAAGCTGCATTGTACACTCATCATCAATACATTGCTGGATTTATAATGACCGGTGCTTTTGCTCACGGAGCTATTTTTTTCATACGAGATTATAATCCGGAACAGAATAAAGATAATGTATTGGCTCGTATGTTAGAACATAAAGAAGCTATCATTTCGCATTTGAGTTGGGCTAGTTTATTTTTAGGTTTCCATACTTTGGGTCTTTATGTTCACAATGATGTTATGTTAGCTTTTGGTACACCGGAAAAACAAATTTTGATCGAACCCGTATTTGCTCAATGGATACAGGCGACTCATGGTAAATCTTTATATGGTTTTGATGTACTTTTATCTTCATCAACAAGTCCAGCTTTTAACGCTGGGCAAAGTTTATGGTTACCTGGTTGGTTAGATGCTATTAATAATGAGAGTAATTCCTTGTTTCTAACAATAGGTCCTGGAGATTTTTTAGTACATCATGCTATTGCATTAGGATTACATACAACCACATTAATTTTAGTGAAAGGGGCTTTAGATGCACGTGGCTCAAAACTAATGCCCGATAAAAAAGAATTTGGTTATAGCTTTCCTTGTGATGGTCCTGGACGAGGAGGTACTTGTGATATTTCAGCTTGGGATGCTTTTTACTTAGCTGTTTTTTGGATGTTAAATACCATCGGTTGGGTTACTTTCTATTGGCATTGGAAACATATTACCTTATGGCAAGGAAATGTAGCACAATTCAATGAATCTTCTACTTATTTAATGGGATGGCTAAGAGATTATCTTTGGTTAAACTCTTCACAACTTATTAATGGTTATAATCCATTTGGTATGAATAGTCTATCTGTTTGGGCATGGATGTTTTTGTTCGGTCATCTCGTGTGGGCTACTGGATTTATGTTTCTAATTTCTTGGCGTGGCTATTGGCAAGAACTTATCGAAACTTTGGCTTGGGCTCATGAACGTACACCTCTAGCTAATCTTGTACGTTGGAAAGATAAACCTGTTGCTCTTTCAATTGTTCAAGCCCGATTAGTAGGTTTAGTTCATTTTTCGGTAGGCTATATATTCACTTATGCAGCTTTTTTAATTGCCTCGACATCAGGAAAATTTGGTTAATTTTTTTTTTACTCTTAGTATGATAAAAATTTAACCAGCTTTCACTTAATTTGATTAAATCTATAAAGATTTAATCAAATTAAGTTTTCCATTTACAATAAAAATGAAAATTAAATAAAAGTCACCTTACTTTTTACTAAAAACACTCTATGGCTAAGAAAAGTCTTCTAGAAAGGGAGAGAAAAAGAAAAAAATTGATTGAAAAATATAAACCTAGTCGTAAAAGTTTGCGAGAAAAGTTAAAGAACATAAATTTATCACTGGATGAAAAAATGCAAATTTCTGCTAAATTACAATCATTGCCACGTAATAGTGCGCCGACCCGTTCTCATCATCGGTGTTTTGTAACTGGGCGGCCTCGATCAATTTATAGAGATTTTAATCTTTCTAGACACGTACTTCGGGAAATGGCACATGAATGTATATTACCTGGCATAACAAAATCAAGTTGGTAAAAAAAGAATTTTCGTTTTTTTCTCTACGAGTAGAATCTATTAATGATTTTCGAATAATAAATTTTTTGTAATGATATTACAATATTGTTCGATGTAATGAATATAACAATATAATAATTACATCGAATAACTTATATTTCAATTCACTTAGCGGGGTAGAGCAGTTTGGTAGCTCGCAAGGCTCATAACCTTGAGGTCACGGGTTCAAATCCTGTCTCCGCAAAAAAAGATAGTAAAAAGAAATAGGTTTCCTATTTACCCTTTTTAAATTAAAAGAGAATGTGGTCAATCATATAAGAGGCTTTTTTTACTCTTTCTTTTTTTTACTTTGTTAATTTTCATTAGTTTTCATTAAGACTAAAAAAACATCTATTATATTTTTGATTAATGTTATGCCCTTTTAACTCAGTGGTAGAGTACCGCCATGGTAAGGCGTAAGTCATCGGTTCAAATCCGATAAAGGGCTTGATGTTTAAAATTTTTTATTATAATAAAAAGTAGATTGTCCTAGAAATAAAAATAACTAAAACTAAAAAAAATTTATTAATTAAACATAAAGTTTATTTCTAGAAACAAATAAGCTATTCTGATATTTGAGTTTTACCAATAAATAAGATCTAAAATAATCTCAAAAAAACTCGACTCAAGACATAAAAGAATCTATATACTTAACTTTTTGTTATTTTCTTTTCTCTTTTTTAGAGCTTTTTAATTTATATTTGGAACGGACCATCTCCAAAATATATCAAATTAGAATTTTATTCAGAAAATTTGAAGTTCTTCTGCGTAATAAATGTATAAAGTTATGTATCGAATAACTTTCAATTTTCATCAGAAACTGGTAGAATAAATAGAAAAAGATGTATAAACGATTGGTAATTAATGGAGGATTTGCTTTTTTTTTTGTTTTTTTTCAAAATTTTAATTAAATCTCTATTTAGTAATAAAAGGGTCCAATTTTTAGGAATTAAAAATTAATATAGATTTTATCCTTTCAATGAAAGGATAAAAAAGGTGTCATTATTAATCTGATAAATAAAAAGTTTACTCCAAAAAAACAAAAAAAAAATTGATCTTTTTTTGATAATTAGAGTTTTAGGAAGAAGAGAAAAGTGGACCTACTTACCATAGATTTAGCGAACAACTATGGACCTTGTTTTATTTGATTTGTTTTATTTGATTTGTTTTCTGCACTCTCTAGTTTCCTTATAAAACTAGTTATTTCAAAATAAAATTTGGGTTCGATTTGAAATCGATAGAATTCTAAATTTTTTATTCTTACTATAATTTTGTATTCTACAGTTGGTCTAAAAAAATTTATTCGATAATTTAAATTTGGAAAGGAACAAAAAAGCATTTCAATTTGCATATTAATGTTTTTTAAGGTACTTAAATATGATGAAGCTATTCAATTAGGAGAAATACTATGACTATAGCCATTGGCAAGTCTTCCAAGGAATCTAAAGATTTGTTCGATAGTATGGATGACTGGTTAAGAAGAGACCGCTTTGTATTTGTGGGTTGGTCTGGTCTTTTGCTATTTCCGTGTGCTTATTTTGCTCTAGGTGGCTGGTTTACCGGTACAACGTTTGTTACTTCGTGGTATACTCACGGGTTGGCAAGTTCTTATCTTGAAGGTTGTAATTTTTTAACGGCTGCAGTTTCTACTCCTGCTAATAGTTTAGCACATTCTTTGCTTTTACTATGGGGTCCTGAAGCACAGGGCGATTTTACTCGTTGGTGTCAATTAGGTGGTCTTTGGACTTTTGTCGCCCTTCACGGTGCTTTCGGTCTAATTGGTTTTATGTTACGTCAATTTGAACTTGCTCGATCTGTTCAATTACGTCCTTATAATGCAATTGCCTTTTCTGGTCCAATTGCAGTTTTTGTTTCTGTATTCTTAATTTATCCTTTGGGACAATCGGGTTGGTTTTTTGCACCCAGTTTTGGTGTAGCAGCTATATTCCGATTCATTCTGTTCTTTCAAGGATTTCATAACTGGACTTTGAATCCTTTTCATATGATGGGAGTAGCTGGAGTTTTAGGGGCTGCTTTATTATGTGCTATTCACGGTGCTACAGTAGAAAATACTCTATTTGAAGATGGTGATGGTGCGAATACTTTTCGTGCTTTCAACCCAACTCAGTCTGAAGAAACTTATTCTATGGTTACTGCTAATCGATTCTGGTCCCAAATATTTGGTGTTGCTTTTTCCAATAAACGCTGGTTACACTTTTTCATGTTATTTGTGCCAGTAACTGGTTTATGGATGAGTGCTATTGGAGTTGTTGGATTAGCTTTAAATTTACGTGCATATGATTTTGTTTCTCAAGAAATTCGTGCAGCAGAAGATCCTGAATTCGAAACTTTCTACACTAAAAATATCCTTTTGAACGAAGGTATTCGTGCTTGGATGGCAGCTCAAGATCAGCCTCATGAAAATCTTGTATTCCCTGAGGAGGTTTTACCCCGTGGAAACGCTCTTTAATGGAACTTTATCTATAGCCGGTCGTGACCAAGAAACTACAGGTTTTGCTTGGTGGGCTGGCAATGCTCGACTTATCAATCTTTCGGGTAAATTGCTGGGTGCGCATGTTGCTCATGCTGGTTTGATTGTATTTTGGGCTGGAGCTATGAATTTATTTGAGGTGGCTCATTTTGTTCCGGAAAAACCTATGTACGAACAAGGGTTAATCTTATTACCTCATTTAGCGACTCTTGGGTGGGGTATAGGTCCTGGTGGAGAAGTTATTGATACTTTTCCCTATTTCGTTTCAGGTGTGCTTCACTTGATATCTTCAGCAGTTTTAGGTTTTGGAGGCGTTTATCATGCACTTATTGGACCTGAAACTTTAGAAGAATCTTTTCCATTTTTTGGATATGTGTGGAAGGATAAAAACAAAATGACTACTATTTTAGGTATTCATTTAATTCTACTAGGTGCGGGTGCGTTTTTACTAGTTTTAAAAGCTCTTTATTTTGGTGGTGTATATGATACATGGGCACCCGGAGGTGGGGATGTACGTAAAATAACCAACTTGACTCTAAGTCCAGGTGTTATTTTTGGTTATTTACTTAAATCACCTTTTGGTGGAGAAGGGTGGATCGTGAGTGTCGATAATTTGGAAGATATCATTGGTGGACATGTCTGGTTAGGTTCTATCTGTATTTTTGGTGGAATTTGGCATATTTTGACTAAACCCTTTGCCTGGGCTCGTCGTGCTTTTGTATGGTCTGGTGAAGCTTATCTTTCTTACAGTCTAGCAGCACTTTCTGTTTTCGGTTTTATCGCATGTTGTTTTGTTTGGTTTAACAATACGGCTTATCCTAGTGAGTTTTATGGTCCTACTGGTCCAGAAGCTTCGCAAGCCCAAGCATTTACCTTTTTAGTTAGAGATCAACGACTTGGAGCTAATATAGGTTCTGCCCAAGGACCTACGGGTTTAGGTAAATATCTTATGCGGTCTCCTACAGGGGAAATTATTTTTGGAGGCGAAACGATGCGTTTCTGGGATCTACGCGCTCCTTGGTTAGAGCCTTTGAGAGGCCCTAATGGTTTGGATTCGAGTAAACTGAAAAAAGATATTCAACCTTGGCAAGAAAGACGTTCGGCGGAGTATATGACTCACGCTCCTCTAGGTTCCTTAAACTCCGTAGGTGGTGTAGCTACTGAAATTAATGCTGTTAACTATGTATCTCCACGAAGTTGGTTATCCACTTCTCATTTTGTATTAGGATTCTTTTTTTTTGTAGGTCACTTATGGCATGCAGGACGAGCTCGTGCAGCTGCCGCTGGTTTTGAAAAAGGAATTGATCGTGATACTGAACCTGTTCTTTCCATGACACCTTTAAATTAGATTCGAAATTCTAGCGAGATTTACAAAAATTTAGAGTTCTTGAACCTCTGACTTTCTCCCTCTAGCGAGGCTTTTTTCTCTAGCCTCGCTATACAATTGACTAAATGAACGGGAGATTTATTCCATTAAGATAAAGGAGAGAGAGGGATTCGAACCCTCGATAGTTTCAATATTTAACTATACCAGTTTTCAAGACTGGAGCTATAAACCACTCGGCCATCTCTCCCATACAATATATTTTTTTTACTTCTAGATTTAGAGTACGTTAACAAAAAATAGTTTTTTTGTTCTATTTGTTCTACAGTAAATAAAAATTTTCAACTTTATTCTATATTATACTAATAAACACTATTAAAAAGTATAATTAAATATATTAAACGGTATATACGATTTAATTTTGATTTTTTTATTGACTCTTTCTAGATTCAAGATTAACTTATTGTTATGGTTATGATAACAAAAAAAAATAGAAAAAATTATTAAATAAATTTTAATCAAATAAAAGGAAGCTTTTTTTTCGTGGTCCAAATAACTAACAATTCACACTCATGACTATTGCTTTTCAATTAACTGTTTTTGCATTAATAGCAATTTCACTACTTTTAGTAATCGGTGTACCTGTCGTACTGGCTTCTCCTGATGGATGGTCCAGTAATAAGAATATTGTATTTTCAGGTGCTTCATTATGGATTGCTTTGGTTTTTTTGGTTGGGATACTTAACTCCTTCCTGTCCTAGTAAGGAAAACTGTTGAAAGTATTTTTCGTAGGAATAATAGTGAAAAACCCTTCCCCAGCTACTTATTATTCATAAAATAAAAAAGGTCTTTGTTGAACAAAAAAGAATTTATAATAATGACTAATTAGAGGGAAGGGTTTTTTTCTTCATAAAATTAATTTATTACAAAAAAAAAGAAAGTCAACAAATTAACAACTGGTATATATTGATTTAATCAACAGAGTTCTATACATTATCTATAGAACCGGGATAAATACTTAGTAAAGCGGGTATGGTTCAATGGTAAAATATCTCCTTGCCATGGAGAAGACGTGGGTTCGATTCCCACTACCCGCCTAAGTATTTATCCTAATTTACACCTGGTTTTGGGCCTGAATCTAAAATGTATTTAGATATAGTTTGAATATTAATAAGATTTCTTTTTTTAATGAAGTATCAAGAAAAGGAAGCCCCCATCGTCTAGTGGCCTAGGACATCTCTCTTTCAAGGAGGCAACGGGGATTCGACTTCCCCTGGGGGTAGGGTATTAAAAATGCCCTTTGATTTTAAGTTAAGTTAGATTCTAAGTTTAGAGATAAATTATTCAGTGAGGAGTATTTACTTTTGTTTGGTTTCTCTATTAATATATATTAACGTTTTTTAAACGAACAACGTTGTTTATTTTTGTGGGCTTTATTTTACCCACAATTTGTTTCTATAATAATATTCAACAAATTAGAACACCTTTTTTTTACAAAATTATGTCAATTTTGTTTTGCTTTCGTGGTTCAAGTTTACATTGACACTGAGGATCCCGTAGCCTCTATACTAAATCAGACCTTTTATCTTTGAAAATAGCAAAAATTCTGTATTTTTTTTGATTATTGACAAGTCTTTTTCTTTTTGTTAGAATATATTTGAGATTGACATTTAGTATTGGTATTCGTGCTTTGCGATTTCTATATGTTTATCTATTTTGTCAATTTTTATTTTGGCTATTGACAAGTTTTTTTCTTTTTGTTATGATTTATTTCGAGTGACCTTAAATAGATTACCGAAATTTGTTTTTAATTTTTTTATTTTACTCTTTTTCCTGTTCTCGGTGTTCATTTATTATTGGATAGGGTTTTTGAATATTATTCTTTATTTGAGAAATAAAGGTAAGATTTGTTGTGGACTGCAACTCCATAATGAAACTAAGACCTCTAGACAAAAAATCTAAAAGTCTTTTGAGGTTGAGATTTTTTGATGATGACACTTACTAATGGCCACCAAATCCAAAATCAATTTATTATATAATTGGTTATAGATATGCAATCTATATTGCAATCTATATAGCGGTTACTATATAATAAATTTGGTTATGGACAAAAAATTAAGAATTGATTATTTTATTCTATTTTAGGTTCTTGACTTGCACTCTATAGATTGATTACTATATAATAAATCTAGAATAAATTAGTTATGAATTAAAAATTTAGAACTGGTTATTGTGGTTTGGTGGTAACACCCATGGACTCCAAATCCATAGGTTAAGGGTACGACTTCTGGACTCAAAATCCATAGGTTGTTAGATAATTAGTTCTAGACTTAAAATCCAGAATTAATTATTCTAGTTTTGGTTCTTAACTTGCACTCTATATATTGATTACTATATAATAAATTAGTTCCGGACTCAAAATTCAGAATTATTTATTCTATTTTTGGTTCTTGACTTGCGCTATATAAATTGATTACTCTATAATTGATTAGTTCTGAACTCAAAATTCAGAATTGGTTTGGTGGTAAAAGCTATGGACAATAAATCCGTAGGTTAAGGGTACGACTTCTGGACTCAAAATCCATAGGTTGCTAGCTAATTAGTTCTGGACTCAAAATCCATAGGTTGCTAGCTAATTAGTTCTGGACTTAAAATCCAGAACTGGTTATTGTTGGTTAGTATCTGATTAGTTCTTGACACAAAATCGATAATTGGTTATTATAGTTTTGATTATGGATAATAAATTCATAGCTTGTTACTTTGGTGGTAACACTTAGGGACGATAAATCCATAAGTTAAAGGTACGACTTTTGGACAGGAAATCCATAAATTAGTTGGTTGCTTAAATTTGGGGTTCCTATATGTAATTATTATTACATAAAGTTAATTAGTTCTTGACACAAAATCAAGAACTAATTATTATATATTACTAATTAAAATTAGTTAATAAGTTCTTGACACAAAATCAAGAACTAATTATTATATATTACTAATTAAAATTAGTTAATAAGTTCTTGACACAAAATCAAGAACTTATTATTATATATTACTAATTACTAATTACTAATAGTTAATAAGATTTTCTTGACACAAAATCAAGAACTTATTATTATATATTACTAATTAAAATTAGTTAATTAATTTCTGGACAAAAAATCCAGAAATTGCTTATTAATTTGGTGGTTTAATTTTAGACTTGCAAGATATAGATTATTTTCTAGAATAAATTAGTTATGAACAAGAAATTCAGAATTGATTTGGTGGCTTGGTGGTAAGACCTATGTACTCGAAATCCATAGGTTAAAGGTACGATTTCTGGACAGTAAATCCATAATGAAGACCAGAATAATAGACGAGAAATCTATTACAAAAAATTATTGCTTTCCATTCCTAATCGATTTGATGGTAAGACCTATGTACTCGAAATCCATAGGTTGATGGTATGATTTATGAATTTTGATAAGAACACCTATGAACGTTGATAAGATCCCCTATTAACTTTGATGAAAAGGCCTCCGTACTTTAAATTCAAAGGTTGGTTGGCTTGACAGTAGCTCTGGACTCCAAATCCATAGCTTGACGGTAGCTCTGGACTCCAAATCCAGAGCTTGTTGGTAGTTCTGGACTCCAAATCCAGAGCTTAGTATTACGATCTATGGACAAAAAATCTATAGATCGAAGGTGATATCTGTGGACCCCAAATCCATAGGTTGATGATTAGCTATGGACATAAAATCCATAGCTGGGGGGAACGATCTATGGACAATAAATCCATAGATCGCTTACAAGACCTCTGGACAATAAATCCATAGGTTGATGATTAGCTATGGACATAAAATCCATAGCTTTGGATTAGCTATGGACATAAAATCCATAGCTGGGGGGAACGATCTATGGACAATAAATCCATAATTCGGGTTTAGCTATGGACAAGAAATCCATAGCTTTGGATTAGCTATGGACATAAAATCCATAGCTTGGGGAAACGATCTCTGGACTCCAAATCCATAGATTGCTGGATACGATCTATGAACGTTGATAAGAACACGTATGGTTATGGACAAAAAACCCATAAGTGGATAGTAAGTTATATGGACAATAAATCCATAATTTAGGGGTTAGATTGAGGAACTTTAATTTTAAGTTCGGCAATCGCAGCGTAGATCTATGGACCCTAAATCCATAAATCGAGGGGCAGGTCTAATGGACGCTAAATCCATTGATCAGGGGGTCTTACTATCTATGACTATCTATGAACGTTGATAAGAACACGTATGGTTATGGACAATAAATCCATAATTCGGGTTTAGCTATGGACAAGAAATCCATAGCTTTGGATTAGCTATGGACGTGAAATCCATAGTTTTTGGTCGGCTATGGACGCGAAATCCATAGCTTTTGATTAGCTATGGACAAGAAATCCATAGTTTTGGGTCGGCTATGGACGTGAAATCCATAGCCTGGGGTTAGCTATGGACAAGAAATCTATAGCTTGGTGGTAAAAGCTATGGACAAGAAATCCATAGCTTGAGGATACAATCTATGGACAAGAAATCCATAGATTGGTGGTAAAAGCTATGGACAAGAAATCTATAGCTTGACGTACGAATTATGGACATGAAATCCATAAACTGATCAGAAAATCTCTGGACGTGAAATCCATAGATTGATCATAACATGTATGGACATGAAATCCATACATGTTGACGTACGATCATATCATCAACCTTTTATGGACAAAAAATCCATAAATTGATGGTAAGACCTATGGACATGAAATCCATAGGTTGACAGTAGCTATGGACATGAAATCCATAGGTTGCTGGTACGATCTATGGACATGAAATCCATAGGTTGCTGGTACGATCTATGGACATGAAATCCATAGATCGCTGGGGGTTTAGGGTGGTAAGATCTATGGACTGGAAATCCATAGATTGGAGTTAATGATAGAATTATGGACAAGAAATCTATAAGTCTTGCGGTGGTACGAGCTATGAACGTTGATAAGAACACTTTTGGTTATGGACAAAAAATCCATATCCATTGCTTGGGGAGACGATATATGGACTGTAAATCCATAGATCGCTTGTAAGACTTATGGACGTGAAATCCATAGGTTTATGGTTAGCTATGGACAAGAAATCCATAGCTTGAGGATACAATCTATGGACAAGAAATCCATAGATTGGGGGTAAAATCTATAAACGTTGATAAGAACATGTATGGTTATGGACAATAAATCCATAATGTGATAGTAGCTGTGGACATGAAATCTATAGCTTGTTGGTATAACCTATGGACAAGAAATCCATAGGTTGAGAGTAGATTTCTGGACTTGAAATCCATAGATCGTTTTTTATATAAAAATTTAATTAACTCTGGACTCGAAATTCAGAATATTTTTTTTATATAAAAAATTAATTAATTCTGGACTTGAAATCCAAAATTAATTCTTATATAATAAATTGGTTATGAACAAGAAATTCAGAATTGTTTATTATATACCTGGTTCTGGACTTGCAAGCAATAGATTAATTATTTTATAAGAATTAGTTGTGGACGAAAAATCCATAACTAATTCTTATAGAGTTGGTGATAACACAATACTTTTGGACTTGAAATCCAAAAGTTGAAGGTAGCTATGGACTTGAAATCCATAGGTTTAGTTGATGGTAGAATTATGGACAAGAAATCCATAGATTGTAGATTGAAGCTATTAGTTTTTTGGACTTGAAGCAATTCTTTATGGACTTAAAATTCATAAATTGGTGGTACAATTTTTAGACTCTAAATCCAAAAATTAAAGCTATCTCTTAGTTCTGGACATGAAATCCAGAAGCGAGCTGATTCTATAATTATGGACTGGAAATCCATAGGTTGAGAGTACGAGTTATGGACAAGAAATCCACAGTTGATCATAACATCTATGGACTGGAAATCCATAGGTTGACGATAGAACTTATGGACTCTAAATCCATAAGTTCTCTATTTTTGGTATTCGAGATAGAGTTTTGGACAAAAAATCTAAAAATTATTTGAATTTACCTCCTATGGACTCTAAATCCATATTGAAGATAATAGGTAATATGAATAGACAAGAAATCTATTATTAAAAGTTCTGGACCCTAAATCCATATTGAAGACAATAATAGATAGAAAATGTATTACTTAAAGCAAAAAAAGCAAAAGTTATGGAATGGAAAAAAATCGAACTCAATTTTAATCAATGTTTGTTTCTATTCGAAACAAAAAAAGGGTGACTTATTTTACATTTTAGGGCCAAAAAATAAATAGAACAAATTTTGGGCCCTACTGGAATTTCTTTAATTTCTATTTAATTTATTTGGGGTCGATGCTCGAGTGGTTAAAGGGGACGGATTGTAAATCCGCTGGCGGCGCCTACGCTGGTTCAAATCCAGCTCGACCCATTTTTATTTTCTTTTACTTTTTTTACTTTTTAGTAAAGTAAAAATATCGGGATTGACGGGTCTCGAACCCGCAACTTCCGCCTTGACAGGGCGGTGCTCTAACCAATTGAACTACAATCCCAGTATCTTAAAATATACTGAAAAAAAGTGCTTGTGTCAATTTTTAGTGTTTACAAAATTTAGTTTTCTTTAAATCCGTGGGACTGTTGTGAATGACATCAATTCAATGTATAATATAATCTTGGTAGAGTAGAAGGTAACAAAAAAAATGAAATTTTGACAAGATATTTTGGGTGTGATAAGAAAAAAAATCAATAGAAGAGTAAATTATGGAAGTTAATATCCTTGCATTTATTGCTACTGCGCTTTTTGTACTGATTCCTACTGCATTTTTAATTATTTTATATGTACAAACAACTGCTCAAAGCACTTTGGATTAATTAATCTTGGTTCAAAAAAAAAGATTAAAAATTTTTTGGAATAATCTTCGCCTAATTCTAATGTAGCACGTAGGATTTTTGAGGGGTTCCTTTTTTTTAGATCTATCCTAATACTATGACTTTTTCTTTTCAGCAATTGGCTTAGTTTGTGAAGGAATATTCAATTTTCGGGGTTGGCTTTTAGATCGCGTACTTTTATTATTCCAACTACTTTTGAGTGGAACCACAATTTTTTTTTTTTACAGAAAAGTGAAATTGAGGTTGAGACGGACATTTGATCAGATTTGCTATGAAGTAAATTCTACGAAAAAACCTTTTTCATATGAAAAAGGAAAGTATGAAAGAAATAGAAGCTAATTGAGCAAAAAAAAAATGAAAAATATGTTAATCTATTTGATTTTTTTTTGCTCAATTAGCTTTTGTTTCTTAAAAAATTCCTATTTTTTCTAATAGGTTATAATAGGACCACCCGTATTTAGCAAATAAATCTTTTTCCTTTTTTATCAAAGCCCACTACGTCCCCATACAACAAGTGAAATTGAAAATGTAAAAACAACCATCAGGCCGGCCCAGGCAATACTAACTATATCTATATCCATAATTTTATTATTAATATTATGTACAATACATTATAAATAAATATGCAACCTATCTATCCGAAGTAAACTTTTTTTTTTTTATTTTAGATGTACTTCTTGTGAATTTAATATTTTAATGATTACTTTATAATAATCAAAATTTTATAGAATAGGAAGATTTTTTGTTTTATTATAGAGATCTAGTATATCTTGATTTTTTAAGAATGTTACTTATAGAAACGCATACAATTTTGTTTCCTTGTGACATTTAAACATAAGAATCTCATTAAACTATACTGGGTTGCCTATTAATAATAAATGAAGTTACTTTAAATGTGACAGGCTATAGTAAGAGATAGAGCATCTCATGATGTATCTAAGTTTGTCATAATAGTCAACCCAGGAAACATCGCTTGTTCTTTAAGGCGACACCCAGATTTGAACTGGGGATTCAAGGATTTGCAGTCCTTCGTCTTACCACTTGACTATATCGCCTCTTCCTAGTTAAATAATACAAAGGGACACTAAGCATAGAAATAAAATAAATTTTAAAAATAAGAAATTGTTTTAATTATAATATCTATATTAAGTATCAACAAGTGTTTATCAAGAAAAGATCTTTTTTTTTTTACTCTTTTGAATACTTATTGTGTCTGTAGTTTTTTCATTCTCTACTAGTTTGAGTTCAATCCTTAGTTCTATTTTCACCTTTTTTTTTGACTTTCCTTTTTTGATATAGAAGGCTACAAATTCATAGAATTCGCATACAAGGCGCTTTTTTAATCATATAAAAAGACTAAAAATTATTTATTGAGAACCAACTGTTGATTTATTATGAAAAGAAAAAGAGAATAACTAGTTATGATAATCCATCAGAAAAAAAAAAAAATAAAATGTCGAAGGGAAAAAAACAAGGTACTTTTGTACCACCAGAATTTGGAAGAATCCAATCAGAAGAATTTTTACGTCTTATTGATCAAGGAATCATTGAGGAACTTGTTAGTTTTCCAAAAATTGAAGATGAAGAAAAGGAGTGTGAATTTTGTTTATTTGGAGAGGAATATAGATTAGCAGAATCGATAGTTCAAGAACAAAATGCTATCTATGAATGTTTGACATACTCTTCTGATTTATATGTACTAGCTCAATTAACTAATAAGAAAAATAGGACAATAAAAAGACAAGTTGTATTGTTAGGTAGTCTTCCATTAATGACTTCTCAAGGATTTTTTATCATAAACGGGGTTTCTCGAGTAGTTATTAGTCAAATTCTAAGAAGTCCCGGTATTTATTACCGTCGTGAATTGGATCATAACGGATTTCCTCTATACACGGGAACGATAATTTCAAATTTGGGAGGTAGATTAAAATTAGAATTAGATAGAAAAGCAAGGATATGGGTTCGTGTTAGTAAAAAACGAAAAGTATCTATTTTCATTTTATTATTAGCTATCGGATTTAAACCCCGAGAAATTTTCACTAACTTTAATTATCCAGAAATTCTTCTAAAATTTTTTAAGAGACAAGTGCAAGATATTCATTCAGTAGAAGATGCTTTAGTAGAGCTTTATAAGAACCTTTATTCTATAACCGGGGATGTCGTATTTTCAGAATTGATTTATAATGATTTACAGAACAAATTTTTTCGACAACGTTTTGAATTGGGACAATTAGGTCGACGAAATGTTAATAAAAAGCTTGAGCTCGACGTACCTAAAAATGAATATTTCTTATTACCACAAGATATATTAGCAGCTATAGATCATTTAATAAAGGCAAATTATAGAATAGGAACACTTGATGATATTGATCATTTAAAAAATCGACGTGTCCGATCCGTAGCAGATTTATTACAAGATCAGTTGAGGTTATCTCTGGAACGTTTAGAATTATTAATACGACAAACAATGCAAGACGCAGCCAAGCAGAAACATTTTTTAACTCCAGAAAAATTGGTAACATCAACACCCTTTATAACTACATTTAAAGAATTTTTTGGTTCACACCCTTTATCTCAATTTATGGATCAAACTAATCCATTATCAGAAGTAGTTCATAAACGAAAAGTCAGCGCTTTAGGTCCGGGTGGATTGACGAAACGAACAGCGAGTTTTCGGGTGCGAGATATTCATCCAAGTCACTATGGAAGACTTTGTCCCATAGAAACATCTGAAGGTTTGAATGCGGGGCTTATCTCATCCTTGGGTATTTACGCGCAATTAAAAAAGTATGGATCTCTAGAAAGCCCTTTTTACAAAATATCTAACATCTCCGACGAGGAACAGATAGTTCAATTATCTCCGAACGAAGATGAACGTTATAGAATAGCTACTGGTAGCTTTTTAGCGGCAAATTGGGGAGCACAAGAAGAACAGTTTACTTCGGCTCGATATCAACAAGAATTTCTAACAATCCCTTGGTCACAAGTTAATTTTCGTAGTTTTTTTCCTTTACAATTTTTTTCTGTTGGAACATCGTTAATTCCTTTCCTCGAACATAATGATGCTAATCGGGCATTGATGGGCTCCAATATGCAGCGCCAAGCAGTTCCTCTTTCCAAAGCAGAGAAATGTATTGTCGGCACTGGTCTCGAAGGTCAAATAGCATTGGATTCAGGTAGTTGTGTTACATCAGAAAGGGAAGGAAAAGTAATATATATCGACGGTCAAAGAATAACTCTATTTGTTGATGAAGAAACTAGTATAAATAAAAATTTATTGAGCTATGAACGATCCAATAATAATACCTGCATAAATCAGACACCTCTTGTCTGTAAGGATAAATTTCTTAGGCAAGGGCAAATAATAGCAGACGGAGCATCAACAGTAGGGGGAGAACTTGCGCTCGGAAAGAATATATTAGTTGCTTATATGCCTTGGGAAGGTTACAATTTTGAAGATGCTACATTGATTAGTGAACGATTGATATATGAGGATATATTTACATCCTTTCATATCGAGAGACATGAAATTAATGTTTCTTTTACGGGTGAAGGGCCTGAGAAACTTACTCGGGAAATACCTCACTTAAATAATCATATACTTCGTCATTTAGATGAGAATGGGCTTGTAAAATTGGGATCTTGGGTTGAGGCAGGGGATGTTTTGGTTGGAAAACTGACACCCCTGGACTATTTGGATACCTTAGGTGCACCCGAAGGAAAATTATTACAAGCTATTTTTGGTACTGACGTAACTAATGCTAGAGAAACTTGTTTGAAAGTACCTGTAGGTTTTAAGGGGCGGGTTATTGATATAAAGTGGGTCTTTCACGAGGAGGATTTGGTTAATTTTGCAGATACAATTCATATATTTATTTTACAAAAACGTAAAATACAAGTTGGTGATAAAGTAGCTGGGAGACATGGTAATAAGGGTATTATATCAAAAATATTACCTAGACAAGATATGCCTTATCTACAGGATGGTACACCGGTTGATATGATATTAAGTCCATTGGGAGTACCTTCTCGAATGAATGTAGGACAAATTTTTGAATGTTTACTTGGATTAGCTGGAAATTTTCTGAAGAAACATTATAGAATAATACCGTTTGACGAAAGATATGAACGTGAGGCTTCGAGAAAACTTGTGTTTTCTGAGCTTTACGACGCTAGTAAGCAAACATCAAATCCGTGGTTATTTGAGCCTGATCATCCCGGAAAAAGCCAATTATTGGATGGACGTACAGGGGATAGTTTTACTCAAACTGTGACAGTTGGAAAAGCTTACATGATGAAATTAATTCATCAAGTTGATGATAAAATTCATGCACGCTCCAGTGGACCGTATGCACTTGTAACCCAACAACCTGTCAGAGGTAAGGCTAGACAAGGTGGACAACGTGTGGGTGAAATGGAAGTTTGGGCCCTTGAAGGTTTTGGTGTTGCTTATATCTTACAAGAAATGCTGACGACGAAATCCGATCATATTCAAGCCCGTTATGAAGTACTTGGTGCTATTATAACTGGAAAACCCATACCCAAACCTAATAATTCAGTACCTGAGTCTTTCCGATTATTAGTTCGAGAATTGAGATGTTTAGCATTAAACCTAACCTACGATATTATTCATAACAAAGATTTGGGTAAAGAATTTTTGGATATTTAGAAAGAAATTAAAAATGGGTAAGGATTCAAGTATTATGATTAAGAAAACAAGTCATCAACAATTGAGGATAGAATTGTCTTCTCCCGAACAAATTCGTGCTTGGGCTGAACGAAAACTACCCACCGGGGAGATTGTTGGACAAGTAACTCAACCGCATACTTTACATTATAAAACTTATAGACCAGAAAAAGATGGATTGTTTTGTGAAAGAATTTTCGGACCTATCAAAAGTGGAGTCTGTGCTTGCGGCAAATACAAAGGAATTGATAATCAAGACGAAGAGGCGAGATTTTGCAAACACTGCGGAGTGGAATTTACTCAATCAAAAGTGCGAAGATCTCGAATGGGATACATCAAAATGGGTTGTGCAGTAACTCATGTCTGGTATTTGAAGCGGCTTCCGAGTTATATTGCGAATATTCTATCCAAACCTCTAAAGGAATTAGAAAAACTAGTTTATTGCGATGTGTGACTTGATTATATGATTTTATTTTAACAAGTTTAATAACTGTTATCTCTTCCAGTTCAAAAGGGATGTTTTCAATTTTGACGTGTTACTTTTTTAGAAGTAATGTGAAACTCAAAGCTTCAATTCTATATTCCAGGGTTACTTAAAATTGAAAAACACTAATAAGACTTCGTAAAGTAGAAACTTATTACATAATTGATGATTATCAAATGGGGTTTGATAAAATTCAATTATTCATTTGAATCGAAGGATTTTAGGAGGATATGGAGATAAAATTTATTCATCGCACATATGTTTTGAATAGGATATGAACCATCGAAGTAAAGTAATAACCTAAAGAAAAAAAAAAAAAGAATAACATCATAAACAAGCAAAATCCCTTCTTCTGATACACATGCATCTATTGTGATAATAATGTTTATTATTCAAAGGGAATAAGATTATTCAAGAATGATAACAATATGGAATTCGTAGGAATATATAGGCAACTAAAAAATTATTTAATCAGAATAATAACTTGAATAAAAAGTAACTTTGCTATATCACACTAAAAATAAAATTTTAGTTTATTTTAGAAAAATATTCAAACTAAAATAAAATAAAGGTTATTTGAGCCGGATGAGATTAAAATCTCATGTCCGATTCTTGAGGGGGATCTAAAAAAGACCCATCCCAATCTTTTTGTTTATAGGCCTGGATATAAAAAACCGACTTTGTTACGATTACGAGGTTTGTTTGAATATGATCATTCTGATTCAAAGAAGGAGTCGTGGAGATCTGTTCTACCTTACTTTTTTTCTACGACAGGACTCAGAGAATTTCAAGATCGGGAAGTATCTACTGGAGGAGATGCTGTACAAAAACAATTGGCAAGTTTGGATTTACAAGATGCTATTGATGAAGCATATTTTGAATGGGAGTACTTATCACAACAAGATCCGACTGGAAATGAATGGGAAGATCAAAATATTCAGAGACGGAAAGATTATCTGGTTAGGCGTATAAAATTGGCCGGATATTTTATTCAAACTGGTATCAAACCGGAATGGATGGTGCTTAATTTTTTACCAGTTCTTCCTCCTGAATTAAGACCTATGTTTCAATTAGTCGGAGGTGAATTAGTGACATCTGATTTGAATGAACTTTATCGTAAAATTATTTATCGAAATAATATGCTCATTGAATTTCTTGTTAAGAATGAGTATACACCAGAAGGATTAATAATTTGCCAAAAAAGATTAGTTCAAGAAGCTGTAGATTCACTTCTCGATAATGGAATACGCGGACAACCAACGAAAGATAGTCATAATAGACCATACAAATCATTTTCGGATTTACTTGAAGGTAAAGAAGGTAGATTTCGGGAAAATTTATTAGGAAAAAGGGTCGATTATTCCGGTCGTTCCGTTATTGTTGTAGGTCCATCTCTTTCATTACATCAATGTGGATTACCTCGAGAAATTGCATTAGAACTTTTTCAACCGTTTATAATTCGTGGCTTAATTGGACGCTATTTCGCTCGCAATCTGCGAGCTGCTAAGGATATAATTCGAAATAAAGAACCTGTTATATGGAAAATTCTTTGGGAAGTGATGAAAGGACATCCGGTCCTTTTAAATAGAGCTCCTACATTACACAGGTTAGGTGTACAAGCATTTCAACCAATTTTAATGGATGGTCGTGCCATTCGTTTACACCCTTTAGTTTGTGCCGGATTTAATGCAGATTTTGATGGGGATCAAATGGCTGTTCATATACCTTTATCCTTAGAAGCTCAAACCGAAGCTCGTTTTCTCATGCTTTCTAATACAAATTTAGTATCCCCGGCCACTGGTGATCCTATTGCAATTCCCACACAAGATATGCTTTTGGGACTTTATGTATTAACACTTGAAGATTATAGAGGGATTTATAACAAAAAGCTTTATTCGTTCCACCAGAATAATTCTAGATTGTTTAAGCTACCGTATTTCACTAATTATGATGGTGTACTTAAAGCTAACGAGTGTGGACAAATTAATTTGCATAGTTCGTTGTGGATTCGATGGAATTTTTCTTTAGGTATAATCAATTTAATAAATCGAGAATTTCCTGTTGAGATTCAATATGACTCGTCTGGAATATCTATTCACGTTTATGATACTTATCAGATTAGACGAAATAGAAAGAAGGAGATACTCAGTACATACGTTCTTACAACAACTGGTCGTATTTTGTTTAATCAGCAAATAGAAGAAGCTTTGCAAGGATCTTTGAAGGTTTCTCCATATCGAGAAAAATCAAGACCAGTCATACCAGTTTGATCAATTTTTTTTTCCATCAACTAGAAAAGGATGTTCTAGTTGATGGAAGCAATTAAAGAAACGTTTGACATATCTAATGAATCGTTTAAAATTACCACTTAATTTATTAATTTTTTTTATAGGTTTGAGGGTCCAATAATGGCAGATCAAGCAAAATTACCTTTTTATAACAGACTTGTAGATAAAACTGTCATAAAACAAATAATAAGCAGATTAATAGCTTACTTTGGAGTTACATATACAACAAATGTTCTAGATCAATTAAAAACTTTAGGTTTTCAACAAGCTACCAAAGCTTCTATTTCATTAGGAATTGATGATTTAGTATCTTCGCCTTCTAAAACATGGCTGATACGCGATGCGGAACAACAAGGTTCTATTTCCGAACAAAGTTATCAAGCTGGAGGTATAAATGCCGTAGAACGATTACGTCAATTGATTGAGACCTGGTATGCTACTAGTGAATATTTGAAACGGGAAATGAACCCTAACTTTAATATTAGTGATCCTTCAAATCCAGTTCATATGATGTCTTTTTCAGGAGCTCGCGGAAGTATATCCCAGATTCATCAATTGGTGGGTATGCGGGGATTGATGTCTGATCCCCAAGGCCAAATTATTGATCTACCTATCCAAAGTAATTTTCGAGAAGGGCTTTCTCTTTCAGAATATATAATTTCTTGTTATGGTGCTCGGAAGGGTGTTGTGGATACTGCGGTACGCACAGCAGATGCTGGATATCTTACACGTCGACTTGTTGAAGTGGTTCAACATATTGTTGTGCGTAAGAAAGATTGTAAAACGTTTAAAGGGATTTCTTTCAGTTCTTCACAAAATGATGATCAATCTATACGAACTATATCTCATCAAAGACTAATTGGACGTGTATTAGCAGAAAGTGTCTATTGGGATCAACGATGTATTGCTATACGAAATCAGGATATAAGTAATGAACTTGCTATAAAATTAGTACTAATTCCAAGTCAACCTCTTTTGATCCGGTCCCCTTTAGTGTGTAAAGGTTTTGCTTGGGTTTGTCAATTATGTTACGGATGGAGTCTTCATCAGCATGATTTGGTTGAATTAAGTGAAGCGGTAGGTATTATTGCCGGACAATCAATTGGAGAACCAGGAACTCAATTAACGTTAAGAACTTTTCATACTGGAGGGGTTTTTACGGGAGATATTGCAGAACATATAAGAACTCCAATTAGCGGTATTATTAATTTCAATCCGAATTTGATTTCTCCAACTCGTACAAGACATGGATATCCTGCTTGGATCTGTGAGGAAAGTTTACCGGTTCGCGTTGAAAATACAAATGAAATACATGATTTACTTATTCCCTCTGAAAGTCTTATTCTTATTCAAAATAACCACTACATCGAAGCCAAACAGATTATTGCAGAAGTACGTACTGCTAACCCTCCTATTAAGGAAACGGTTGAAAAAAATGTTTATTCCAACCTTACCGGTGAACTGCATTGGAGTACAATTGTATGTCACTTGCCCGAACAAAAGAAAAGCACTATTCATACTGTGCTTAAAACAGGTCATTTATGGATTTTATCCGGAATTATTCATGAATTTAACAACAAACCTTTCTATTTCTATAAAGATATGGATAGAATTGATTATAAAAAAAACCTTACTGGATCTGTTTTATTAGTAAATCCCCTAGAAAGTAGGGATGACTTTAAATTAGCGAAAAAGGGTCTTTTTGATAAAGATGAGCAAGATTGTACTTCTTCTATCATAGATTCTAAATTGACTAAACGATTGTCGAATTTTTCAGATTCTATCATCATTATCTCCAAGTCCAAAATCAAATATAATAAAAGAACAAAAGAAATTTTCTTATTGGTTGAACGAAAAAAAGCTTGTGATAACAAAGTTTTTTATGCTTCTTTTGTTCTTGGAATACCTAAGAATCACGTATTGAAACATGACGATATCTTTGCTGTTTTTGATAATCCTGAATATCAGACTAATGTTTCAGGAATAATTCGATATGGTACTGTAAAGGTTAATTCCGTCGCAGCTCAAAATAATATTATAAATAATAAAACAAGTAGAATTTGGGAAAAAAAATATGAAATTTTCCGAGGAGGTACTTTTTTCTTAATTCCTGAAGAACGATATATTGTATATAATTCTTCGTCTATTTTAATTTCAAACAACAGTATTATTTATGAAAATACACAGATTACGCCCACTATTACTAGTCGTATCGGCGGATTAGTACAAATAAAAAAAATAAAAGATACATACGAAATACGAATCTTGCCTGGAACTCTTTATTATTTGAAGAACATTCGTAATGTATATAAAAAAAATAATGCATTGGTACCACCTCATAGATTCATATTTGATAACGTTCAATTCAATACATGGACTTATTTACAATGGGTTACGCCTATTAAGAAAAAAGGTTTTCTTTTTATTAGACCGGTATTCGAATATGTTATATCAAATGATTTTTATGCAAGGATTCCGGTTTCGAGTTTGTTTAATAAACAAGATTTAGTTAATTTTCGAATCACTCAATACCTCTTATATAGGGATGGTGAGAGAGTTATATCGCGTCGTAATAGAAATATTCAATTGGTTCAAACTTGTTTAATTCCCAATTGGAAAAATAAAGCGCTTAAAAAAATAATACATATTTCTCTTCTGAAACTAGCAATTAAAAAAACTTGTAGGTGTTTCTTACAAATAAGTTTAACGGAACCTAATGCTTCTTTTTTTGTAGAAAACACTAGTAATAATTTAGCAAAATGTGTTTTTGGCAAGAAACCCCCTTCCAATGCTATGTTGTTTTATTCCAAGAATCAATTATGGATCAATAAGCACGGTACTATTCGACTAGTATCAGATGAAAAGAAAAGCATTGTTATGTTATCAACTTCAGATTTTTACCGGAATCTTCTATTTACAGATTCAGAAAATTTAACTTCAAAGGGTTGGAGTAGTAAGGAGTCTCGAATCAAAGGTGCGTTACAAAATCAATATTTGTCAAATGAATTGGAAAAAGCTTTCACAGAGAATTCAAACTTATTTTCTCGAGATTTCAAAAATAAACAAAACCACCCGGTACTCTTTTTTAGTAAAAGTTTGATTTCAGAAACCCAGCCTTTTCGAGGTTTTTTGGGTAACTTACATCAATTACAAGGTTTTTTTATTCCAAAGTTAAAACATTGGATAGGTAAAAATAGTTTTTCAAACAATTTAAATAAAAGCGGTCTGAAAGATACTTATGATATCTCTTACCAATTTCTATCAGATGAGATCGGATTTTCATATCATTATTATTCGATATATCATGGAAAAGTAAAAATAGTTTCTATATTCTCATCAAATTGGTATAAAGATGAGAAAGTAGATTCCGTATTATATAAGCTCGGACATTTTGTGTTCAAAGATGTTTGTTTATTTGCAGAGAAAAGATCTTCTCAATCTGGTCAAATGATAGCTATTGACAAAAATTCTTTTATTTATCGATTGTCCGAACCATATTTGGTTAGTGAAGGAACAATTGTTCATAAAAATTATGGTGCTATTTTTCGGGAGGGAGATACATTAATAACACTTACATATGAAAGATTGAAGTCTTCCGATATTATTCAAGGTCTACCAAAAGTGGAACAATTATTAGAAGCTCGTTCACCCAATTCAATTTCAATTAATTTGGAAAGAGGTTTTTTAGGTTGGAAGAGAAGTATCAACAAATTAATTGGATATATTGGAAGCCATTATATTAGTGCCCAGTTGAGTCTTCAAGAAAGTGGAACGAATATAGTAGATCAAATTCAGAGAGTTTATCGGTCTCAAGGTGTACAAATAGCGGATAAGCATATTGAGATTATCGTTCGCCAAATGACTTCCAAAGTTCTAATCCTGGAAGGTGAATTGTGCAATATTTTTTTACCCGGAGAGTTAATTGAATTACCACGGATTCAAAGAATGAATCGTATTTCAGAGCAATTCATTGTGTATAAACCCATTATTTTGGGAATAACAAAAGCATCTCTGAATACTACAAGTTTCTTAGCAGAAGCTAGTTTTCAAGAAACCACACGAGTTTTAGCTAAAGCTGCTATTCGAGGTCGGGTTGATTGGTTAAAAGGATTGAAAGAAAATGTAATTGTTGGAAGAATAATTCCGGCTGGTACTGGAAGTTCGGAATTTAGACATAAAAACCAAAAGGTTTCATCAGAACATAAAAAATTAAGTTTGGTAGACAAAAAGAAAAGTAAAAAAAAAAAAAGTAAAAAAACATGCAACGAAAAACTTGGAACATTGATCTAGAAGAAATGATGAAAGCGGGAGTTCATTTTGGTCATCAGGTACAGAAATGGAATCCTAAAATGGCACCTTATATCTTCACAGAACAGAAAGGTGTTCATATTTTAAATCTAACTCAAACTGCTCGTTTTTTATCGGAAGCTTGTGATTTATTGTTTAATGCAGCAAATGAAGGAAAACAGTTTATGGTAGTAGGTACGGACCACCAGGTGTCTGATTTGGTAAAATTAGCAGCTTCCAAAGCTAGATGCCATTATGTAAATCAAAAATGGCTTGGTGGTATGTTAACCAATTGGTCTACTATTGAAACACGCCTCCAAGAATTTGAAGAGTTGGAAAAGAAACAGAATTTGGGTGGACTTCATCGATTTCCAAAAAGAGAAACTGCAGTAGCTAAAAAACAATTATCTTCATTACAAAAATATTTAGGTGGAATTAAATATATGACAACTCTACCTGATATTGTGATTATTGTTAATCAACATAAGGAATTAACTGCTATTAAAGAATGTAGGATTTTGGGAATTCCAACAATCTGTATTGTTGATACAGATTGTAATCCAGATCTTGTTGATATTCCGATTCCAGCTAATGATGACGCGCGATCTTCAGTTCGCTGGATACTTAATGAATTAGCATCTGCAATTCGTGAAGGTCGGCCTAATGAGATTACCTCCTAAAAAAATTATTAATATTCAATTTCCTTTTTTTAGGTTCGAACTAAGGGATAATTGAATTAAAAAATATTATAATTTTAGTATTTTTGATAAATCTTAGTTTCATGATAGATAAGTTAACTTACAAGTTTTTCTTTAATGTGTACTTGTTTCATTGATATATATCATTTAATAAATGATGATGCTGAGTGATTAGTTACTTACTAACTAAGTATTCTATTTTGACGAAAAAAAAAATAGAAACTCATGGATAACCTTGCCAAAATTTGAGTCTAAAGTATGGAAATATTAGAAAAAATGAAACTATTTTTGGATCTTGATTCTATGTCTCACTCGTAAAAATAATGAGACAAATAGAAAACGTATTACAAGCAATTTTTTTTTGTTAACATCATTTTTACATTTTTAATTTTTTTCATCGGAATGAATCGATAAGAAAAGGGGATCTATGAATATTCAACAATTAACCACAACTACGATGAATGATTTATATCAAATAGCAGGTGTGGAAGTGGGTCAACATTACTATTGGGAAGTAGGTACTTTCCAAGTTCATGCACAGGTTTTAATAACGTCTTGGGTAGTTATGGGTATATTGCTTGGTTTTTCGCTTGTGTCTACTCGTAATTTACAAACAATCCCTACGGGTAGTCAAAATTTCATAGAATATGTTTTGGAATTCATTCGAGACTTAACTCGAACGCAGATAGGGGAAGACGAATATCGTCCTTGGGTTCCTTTTATTGGTACATTATTTCTTTTTATTTTTGTTTCTAATTGGTCGGGTGCTCTTATTCCGTGGAAAATTATTCAATTACCTCACGGCGAATTAGCTGCACCAACAAATGATATCAATACTACTGTTGCTTTAGCTTTACTGACCTCCATAGCATATTTCTATGCAGGTTTGCAAAAGAGAGGTATAAGTTATTTTGGTAAATATATTCAGCCAACTCCAATACTGTTACCAATCAATATTCTCGAAGATTTTACCAAACCCTTATCATTAAGTTTTCGACTTTTTGGAAATATACTAGCTGACGAATTGGTAGTTGCAGTTTTAATCTCATTGGTACCTCTAGTAGTTCCAATACCTATGATGTTTTTAGGATTATTCACAAGTGGTATCCAAGCTTTAATTTTTGCAACTTTGGCTGCAGCTTATATTGGAGAATCTATGGAAGGTCATCATTAATTTCTTATTTTTGTCGTTATTTTTACATAATAAAAAAGAAAATTCAAGTAAATAGTAATATACTTAGTTTTTTCAGAATGATCAGAAGTTAATAAATGAGTTTTCAATTTTGAATGAATTCATTATAATCAATCTACAGTACTTTCTTCAATATATATTACTTACATAAAAGAGTTCTTTTATTTTTATTCTTTGGGGAATAACTTTTACAGAAAAAGAAATATTGTTAACTAGTAGAAAGCATTTTGGCTACGTCCAAATAAATAGATTTCTCTTTCTATCGATACTTTTCACAAATGTAAAAATTTTTGCAGTTATATATATATATACATTTTTTTTAGATATATCGAAAATTTCTAGTTTTTTTGTTCCAACGGGATGAAACGTAAAAAAAGTAATTTCATAAACGAATGAAATCTATCCAATTTAATCTAAGGAGATTAATATGAATCCTATAATTTCGGCTGCGTCTGTTCTTGCTGCTGGTTTGGCTGTCGGGCTGGCTTCGATTGGACCTGGTGTGGGTCAAGGCACTGCAGCTGGTCAAGCTGTAGAAGGAATTGCAAGACAACCAGAAGCGGAAGGTAAAATTCGCGGTACATTATTGTTAAGTTTAGCTTTCATGGAAGCTTTGACTATTTATGGATTGGTTGTAGCGCTAGCACTTCTATTTGCAAATCCTTTTGTGTAAACAAAATGATTCCTATTAAATAAACCGTAGTTATGTAAAAATGTTTTCTCTTTGTTTTATCATTTTTGATTTAAATATTTATAAAAATGGTAAAACAATAAGAAATTAATAATTACAAAAGAAGCCTCTTTTTTTTTTAGTTAAAATAGTTACTGTCTAGGGTTTAATAAAAAATTAGAAACCCTTTTTATTCCTTACGGAATCATATTGAATGATTAGGATCGTTTTCAAGTAACAAAATCCTATCAAGATTTATGATTCCATACGGGATTTTTTAGTAAAGGATCGCATGAAATTCATAGCCTATTATGGGAGAGATATATTATGAGAATTGTCAATGGTTTTTTAATTTCCTCAAATCATTGGCCTTTAGCTGGAAGTGTTGGTTTGAATACCAATATTTTGGAAATAAACATCATTAATTTAGGTGTTGTACTTGCGGTCTTATTTTACTTTGGAAAGGGAGTGTGTGCGGGTTGTATTTTCGAATAATATAGCTGATCTAATTCAGCTGCATCTTCGCCAATAGGTGCAAATCCCAACGAATTACTTACGAATAAACAATATCTAAGGACTAGAGCATGTCGTCTTATGATAGGTCTATTGGGAAAAAAAAAAAAATTCTCAATATATTAGGGAAAATTTTTATGGTTAAAGCCAAATCGCTTGAAGTCTGAGCAATAAATTTTATGGGTTTTCTTTCTCCAATATATAGAAAAGTGTATTCTAAAAATAGAATCATTAAATTCATTTGATATATAACACTCATATCAAAATGATTTTGGATTATTGATTCAACTTTTTTTTTTTTTCTCGAAAAAATCCTTTAAATTTAAAGGAATTTTTATTGCTATATTGACAACCTGTTTAAATATTATATATTTGATTCGAATAAACAATTTTATGGATAGCTAACTAGTTTTTGTTGTCACGAGAGCCCTTGATAAAAAAAGGATTGAGAAGATAAAATTTCAATTTAAATCCTAGTAGAGGGGCAGGCTCCGCTGATAAATAGCTAGGAGCAGGAAAGCCGAATGAATCGAAAGATTCATGTTCGGTTTGGGAAGAGATTAGTAATTACCACAATATAAAATCATATATTATTTGTCGGTAAATATAGAATCTACTTCATTAAGTAATTTATTAAATAATCGTAAACGAACCATATTGAGTACCATTCGTGATGCGGAAGAACGATATGAAGAAGCTACTGAGAAACTTAAACAAGCCCGGTCTCGTTTACAACAAGCAAAAGGTAAAGCAGAGGATATCAGGTCTAACGGACTTGCACAGATGGAAAAAGAAAAACAAGATTTAATTGATGCCGCCGATGGAGATTCAAAACGATTGGAAGAGTCAAAAAATTATACCATTCGATTCGAGGAACAACGAGCAATTGAGCAAGTTCGACAAGAAGTTTCTCGTCTAGCTCTAGAAAGGGCTTTAGAAAGTTTGAAAAATCGTTTGAACATAGAATTACAATCACGCATGATTGATTATCATATTGGCCTATTCCGGGCTATGGAAAAACTAATTGATTAGACGGTACTTCTTCTTATCAAAAAACGATAAAAAAAAATCTAATGGTGAATATAAATATTAGACCTGACGAAATTAGTAGTATCATTCGGAAACAAATTGAATGCTATAGTCAAGAAATAAGAATCTTGAATATAGGAATCGTGCTTCAAGTTGGAGACGGCATTGCTCGTATCTATGGTCTAGACAAAGTAATGGCAGGTGAGCTGGTTACGTTTGAAGATGGTACTATTGGTATTGCATTGAATTTGGAATCAGATAACGTTGGGGTTGTTTTAATGGGTGATGGTTTAATGATACAAGAAGGAAGTTCGGTAAGAGGAACGGGTAAGATTGCGCAGATTCCTGTTAGTGATTCGTATTTAGGTCGTGTTGTTAATGCTTTAGCTCAACCTATTGATGGTAAAGGTCCAATTTCAGCGTCTGAATATAGATTAATTGAATCTCCTGCACCTGGTATTATTTCAAGACGTTCCGTATATGAACCTATGCAAACTGGACTTATTGCTATTGATGCCATGATTCCTATAGGACGTGGGCAGCGGGAATTAATAATTGGAGATAGACAGACTGGTAAAACAGCAGTAGCAACCGATACAATTTTGAATCAGAAAGGTCAAAATGTTGTATGTGTTTATGTCGCTATTGGCCAAAAAGCTTCTTCTGTTGCTCAAGTAGTCAATACCTTCCAAGAACGTGGTGCAATGGAATATACAATTATAGTTGCAGAATCTGCAAATTCACCTGCGACTTTACAATACCTTGCTCCTTATACCGGAGCAGCTTTGGCTGAGTATTTCATGTATCGTAACCAACATACTTTGATTATTTATGATGATCTTTCCAAACAAGCGCAGGCTTATCGACAAATGTCATTATTGTTAAGAAGACCGCCTGGTAGAGAAGCATATCCTGGAGATGTTTTTTATCTTCATTCTCGTCTTTTGGAACGAGCCGCTAAATTAAGTTCTGAGTTAGGTGAAGGAAGTATGACTGCTTTACCTATAGTTGAAACTCAGGCTGGAGATGTTTCAGCCTATATCCCGACAAATGTAATTTCTATTACTGATGGTCAAATTTTTTTATCCGCGGATTTATTTAATGCTGGTATTCGCCCGGCGATTAATGTTGGTATTTCCGTATCAAGAGTAGGATCTGCTGCTCAGATAAAAGCTATGAAACAAGTATCCGGGAAATTGAAGTTAGAATTAGCTCAATTTGCAGAACTTGAAGCTTTTTCGCAATTTGCTTCAGATCTTGATAAAGCTACACAAAATCAATTAGCAAGGGGTCAACGATTACGTGAATTACTTAAACAGTCTCAATCAGCTCCTTTATCTGTTGAAGAGCAAGTAGCTACTATTTATACTGGAGTAAATGGATATCTAGATGTATTAGAGGTGGATCGAGTCAAGATCTTTTTGATCCAGTTACGTGAATTTATAGTAACAAACAGGCCTCAATTTGGGGAAATTATCCGTTCTACAAAAACTTTTACACAACAAGCTGAAGATATTTTGAAACAAGCAATTAAAGAATATCTTCAATTATTTATGCTTCAAGAGAAGTAACTAATTAAAAATAGCTAAAAAAAAAAAACAACTAATCCAATCCAAAGTTATTTTATTGTTTTTTGATTAGATGCCTACTTATTATCTATTATCCTGACACTAAAATTTTGTAATTGTTAAGAAGATTACGTCCAATAGGATTTGAACCTATATTAGAGGTTTAGAAGACCTCTGTCCTATCCATTAGACGATGGACGCGCTTTCCTTACTCCATTCTCGGTACATAGATCTTTCTGATTGGAAGAAATCTATTACCGAGAAGAAGGAAAGTTAATAAAAGAAAATGAAAAAATTCATGTATAATTTATCTTTATTCTTCATTAAACTAGTTTGATTTATTGTCTATAGCGGGTAGCGGGAATCGAACCCGCAACATTAGCTTGGAAGGCTAAGGGTTATAGTCGATGTTTTCAATTTAAATATGACTAAACACCTCTAATTCAGAACCGAACATGAAAGTTTCTTTTCATTCGGCTCCTTCATGAATTTTTTTTTTTCCTAGATTCATGACATCTACGTCAGTGTTGCTATCTTAATCATAATTTAAGATAAATATTTACTTCTCAGATGATCCCCCAAAAAAATAAAAATAGAATGAAATTAATTTATTGAAAAAGAAATTAATTTCATTCTATTTTTATTTTAAATTACTTCGTTCTCTATTTCTTTTGTTTCTAATCTTAAGGATAATATTAATTCTCCTACCGAGCTTTGTTTTTCGCTGAATAATCTTAGTAAACTAAGATAACTTTTTCTGCAGCTGTTATTCATTCAATATGATTGTAATGATTTAGTTACGATGAGAATAAGCTTTTTGATTGCCTATCCATTAATTAGAATCCATTAAAGAATTTATGGATCAATAAAATACTATTTTGCTTCTCAATACTCTTAAATTTGGAGATGGAGAACTAGTTTGTTTTTCCTATTTAATCTATTATAGGGGAGGCTTTTTTTCTCCGACAGAAATAAAGTTTTTGGATTTTCACGAAATCCGAATATTGGTTAATTTTATTTATTAACGTTGGAACGAATCACACTTTTACCACTAAACTACACCCGCTATTACTATATTATATATGAAGATTCATTTATATGTCCAATAGTTTTTAAATTTTTCATTCCACAAAGTTCCATGCAAGTTTTATGATTTAATTAAAATTTTTTGATACGATTTAATCAAAATAAAACATTAATTTTTTAGGGTGGGTGGGGGGAGGGGTGGGGACTGCTAGAATGAGGCAAATTTTGATCGAGTCGAAACAATTTTTATTTTTCCTGTTATTGCTATTTATCTACGTTTATTTTTACCTTTTATTATACTAGCTGCTGTTCAAACGACACTTTTGATTAATATTTCATAAAGATTTATGATTCCGAACCCTCCCCACTTCTGAATTCACGCCCCTAAATGTTTTGGTTCATTCAGTAGTTTTATGTATTATTCTGAAGATCGCATGCGGAAGTCATAGGTTTCCTCTTCGTGATGCTAGTAGAGCAATTATTAATGGTCCTGATACAACTATAAGAGCTAAAACAACCAGTTGTGCAATAAGTTCAAGATTCATTATAACAAAACCCCTTAAAAATATTGAAATTGATAAATGATAGAGTGATACAGATATTAATCTCTTTGTATATTGAATGAAAATACCGACCATATAATTCTAAATCTTTTTTTATTCATTAATCCATATGACAATTTAAGATCAGACTTATTTTTTTTTCATTTAATAGCTATAGTAGAATAACATCAGTACAATAAATACTGAAACGTTTTTTTCTGATCCATTTTAAAGTCATTAAATTAAATTGCTTTATAAATCCAATTGAATATAAAACATAAAAAAGGAGAATATTGAATAATGACTTCCTTATCTGATGGTCAAATTATGATAGCTCTTGTTAGTGCTTTGATAACTAGCATTTTTGCTGTTCGATTGGGCTTAGCATTGTCTCAATAAATTTTTTTTTTTTAACAAGAAAGGACTAAAAATGAAGACTAATCATGTGCTAGCACACGATTAGTCTTCATTTTTGTTTTATTTCTTTTTTTTTTCTATTTTATCTTCCGGAGAGATGGCCGAGAGGTTTAAAGCGTCGGATTGCTAATCCGTTGTACGAAATGCCTTTGTACCGAGGGTTCGAATCCCTCTCTCTCCTTTATTTTAAATATCCAAAACTACAAAATAAATCTTAATATTTTTTTTTATGTACCGTCGAAAGATTTTTATTCTTTACGACCGGGATTACGACTGGGATCATTCGATAAAAAACCAAAAACGAACAGAGAAACAAAAAAAATAACTACTGTATAAACAAATAGCTTAAGAGTGAGCATGACCTAATCTCCAGGATCATTACTAAGGTTGTAAAATGAATTGTCTTCCAATTAGTTATACCATATTTAGTTCCTACTCTGTAAGTGCAGGAAGAAAAAAAAATAGAAAAAACTTACAACTAAAACAAATATTTGTTGTATTTAAATAATATCGGTAAGGAGAAAGAGGGATTTGAACCCTCGTTAACGTAAGTTAAAACGATTTTCGATATCGTCACGATCAACCACTCTGCCATTTCTCCAACAAATGAACGAAAGAAAATTTTTATTAACTTGATGAAGTTTATTTCTTATTTGCAGTTTTTTTTTATTCAGAAAAAAAAAATAAAAAAATCTATCTTTAACCGCCTTTTTTTCCGATTCGAAAGGCGGAGTACACTACCTCCGCCCTTAACTCAAAAAAAGGGAAATAATTAAACGAAAAAAAACTAATTATAGTCTAGAACTCGAAATTATACAGATCAATACAAGATATAGAAGTTACAATCTGAGTTTCTTGATCTAAAAAAAAAGAAAGTATCATCGAAAACTTACTGCGGCTTGCCATACAAAGGCTAATAGAAAAAAAAGTAAGGGTATTATTGGCATTATATCTACAATTGGATCAAAAATTGCATAAGCTTCAGGTAGCTTCGCAAAACAAAAACTATCAAAAATTAAATTGTTTTCTATATAGATGCTATACATGATTAAAATCCTTATTTATTATTTTTATTATTTACAAATAAAATGAAACTTAATACAGTTTAGCATGAAAATAAGATTTTAACTAAAAAATTTTCAAACTTTCATTTTTTTTTATTTCTCTCTTTTTATTTAAATCTCAAATAATCTTTGAGCATACATGGCAAAAAAAAAACAAAAATAATTTCTCTAAAACTATAATATAGAATATAGCTAAATGAAAGTTACTATTCAAATTTTTTTTGGGGCGTGGCCAAGTGGTAAGGCAATGGGTTTTGGTCCTATTATTCGGAGGTTCGAATCCTTCCGTCCCAGAGGAGTATAGATAATCTGTCGTTTTTAACGAAAGAAAAAGCAGACTTAAAGTAAAAATTAGAACTAAGTTTATTGAATTTCTTGTTAAAAAAAGAATAAAACGTAATACGATATAAAATAAATTTTGATTTCAAAGGGTTGCTTTGACTACATCCACATAGAAAAAAAAAAAAAAAAAAATTAAATTTGTTCTTATAAAAAAAAATAGAAAGGGATCAAAAAGTAATTAATATGAAGTTAGTTTATTGGATGTATACCGGTCCAGCTCATGTTGGTATATTGCGAGTAGCTAGTTCTTTTAAGAATGTTCATGCTATAATGCATGCTCCCCTCGGAGATGATTATTTCAATGTTATGCGTTCTATGTTAGAAAGGGAACGGGATTTTACTCCAGTTACCGCTAGTATTATAGATCGTTATGTACTTGCTCGTGGATCGAAGGAAAAAGTTTTTAAAAATATTCTCAGAAAAGATAAAGAGCAAAGACCTGATCTTATTGTTTTAACACCCACGTGTACTTCTAGTATATTGCAGGAGGATCTGCAAAATTTTGTAAATCGAGCTTCGTTATCTGCTCGGTCAGATGTAATTCTCGCAGATGTTAATCATTATCGAGTTAATGAGTTTCAGGCAGCCGATCGAACTTTGGAACAAATCGTTCGGTATTACTTGCTCAAAGCACGTGAACAAGGATTTTTAAAAAATCAATATGTGACAACTGTACCATCGGTTAATATAATAGGTATATTTACATTAGGATTTCACAATCAACATGACTCTCGTGAATTAAAACGATTATTAGAAGATTTGGGTATTAAAATTAATGAAATAATTCCTGAAGGAGCTTCTGTTAAAAATCTTATAAACTTACCACAAGCTTGGTTCAATATAGTTCCCTACCGTGAAGTGGGTTTAATGACTGCCTCATTTCTACAGAAAGATTTTGGTATGCCTTATATATTAACAACACCGATGGGTATAATTGATACAGCAGATTTCATTCGACAAGTACAAAAAAATGTTAATAAGCTAGCGCCATTCTTTTTGAAAAAAACATTTGATTTTGAATCTTATATAGATTATCAAACGAAATTTGTTTCCCATGCTGCTTGGTTTTCTCAATCTACTGATTGGCAAAATTTAACAGGTAAAAAAGCTGTGGTTTTTGGTGATGCAACTCATGCTGCTTCGATGACTAAAATAATGGTCCGAGAAATGGGAATTCATGTTAGTTGTGCAGGTACTTTTTGCAAACATGATAGCATTTGGTTCAAAGAACAAGTTCAAGACTTTTGTGATGAAATTATTATCACGGAAGATCATGCTGAAGTAGCAAACACAATTTCTCGGCTTGAGCCATCAGCTATTTTTGGTACCCAGATGGAACGTCATATTGGTAAGCGCCTCGGAATACCTTGTGGGGTTATTTCATCACCAGTTCATATCCAGAATTTTCCATTAGGATATCGTCCTTTCTTAGGCTTTGAAGGAACTAATCAAATAGCGGATTTAGTTTATAATTCATTCACGTTAGGTATGGAAGACCATCTTCTAGATGTTTTTGGTGGTCATGAGAACAAAAAAGTTTTAACTAAATTATTATATAAAAAGACCAAATTTTATTGGACTGTTGAGAGCCAGATTGAATTACAAAAAATTCCTGGTTTTGTAAGGGATAAAATTAAAAGAAATACTGAAAAATTTGCAAGACAAAAAAATGTAAGAACGATTACGGTTGATATTATGTATGCAGCGAAAAAATCATTTACAAATAATTTGATTTAAAACGCACTTAAAGCAGTAATCATAATTAAAATAAAACAAATAAATTTATTCATTCTATTGTCTTGGTTCTTTGTCTATTTTTTTTTTTTACATGTATAGTATATATGCGTAATTTCAATTCTATTTTCTAGTTGATTCAAGTCAAAAAAAAGTTGTGAATATAAGGTTTTCTAAAACGAAAAAGAGTAAGTGAGTCAAACTTTGGGTTCATCTGTCTAATTTTTATGTATTTTTTATGGATCATTTAGATAATTTTTGGAATCTATCGCCTTCTTTACTGAAAAACTATTTATGATTTGTATTTTTCTAAAATAGAAAAAGTAGACATCGAAAAGATTCATTTTTATAATTTATAGAAGAAACAATATATGTATATTGTTTTTTTATTTCTATCAAAAAAAAAAAGAAAGTTTGTCAATTTTTTTATCAAGATTTCACAAAAATTATTAATAATAATAAATAGAACAAAACAAATGACCAAAGTAAATTTAATTTTGTAGGGTGAAATAAATGATATCTTTTTTTAACTCATTGCAAATGTTTTTGTATTATCCGGGTTTTTTCATTTTTTTGTATTTCTATTTGGTTTTTTTTATTCCTTTAAAGAATTATCTTTCCAAAATAAATTACTCAAAATATCTTGAATTTTTTTATAAAATTACAAAAATAGATTATCGTAAGGAATAATATTTCTAGAATATTAGAAAGTAGTTTCCCTAAATTTAAAGTATTTGGGGAAACTTGTAATACAAGGGAAAAAAATGCTGTTCCTTTTTTTTTTTTATTTTTTTTCGAAATCTTTTTTATTTAGAAAAAAATAAAAAAAAAAAGACCTAAATAGGATTTGAAACAGTTTCATATTGACAATTACTCTTCTTATTCCATATAATAAAGTGTAAATTTGTTTTACGAACATTATCAATTACTAAAAATTTTGTAAAACAATAAAAAAGCAAGTGGGTTGCTAACTCAATGGTAGAGTACTCGGCTTTTAAGTGCGACTGAGTGATTTCACACACTAGGATGAAAAAAATCATCCAACCCCATTCAGAAGGGTTAATTAATACGATCACGACTAATTTCCAAAGATAAAAAAAAGGAATAAAAAAAGCATGTCGAATTCTCGCCGCATTTTTAATCTAAAAAATATATATATTTAATGTGTATATAGAAAAAAAAAGAATTTGATTCAATTGAAAACTTTTTTTTGGGGTAATGAGAAAGGTCGATGGGTTAATGGATAAGGCTTGTGAGGCTTGAATCAGAGGTAAACGAAACCGGAGGAACGAGCGTCCCCTCAGAAAAAATAAAAAAAAAAAAGAATTCTGTAATCTCTTCAATGGTTGGTTGTTAAATGCTAATCAGTAACTGATTTAAGAGAGGTTTTTATAAATCTATTACGAGATTCTATATAGAATACCTGAGAAGAATCCTAAACACTCAATTAAAAAAATGTGTCGAAATAACCAGTTTACCAATCACAAAAATTAAAAAATTATTGGTTGATTGGAAGAGCAATCATTTTGAAATAAACTTTTTTTTTATTCAGTAAATTATCGAAAAAAAGATTGCACGGTGTATTAAGAAGATTTAGATTTATTAAAACTTGTTCCAATGAAAATAACAGACAAAAAATTAATAATTTTTGAAAATAATTCAAAAAAGGTAACACGTCAAGAATGTTTTTTGTATCCACTTCTTTTTCAGAAAGATTTTTATGTAGCGACTTCTGATAGTTCTTTTGATAAATCAAAAATGAATCTACCAAAAGAGTCTGTTCTAAATGACAGATATAGTTTTTTAGTTATAAGACGTTTGATCAATAGAATACGTAATTTGAATTATTCAAAAAAAATTATTCATACATCAGTTTCTGATAAATCTATTTGCTCAAAACTAGATTGTTATCTACTGAAAGCATTTAATATGGTTTTAGAAACTTTTTTATTAATACAATCAGAACGAACAAAAAAAATAGTTAACTGGAAAAGTTATAAATCAATTTTTTCAACCTGCTCGTTCGCAGAAGAAAAATTGATTTACGCAAATCAGATACTAGATCTTAAAATACCCCTTTTTATTCATCCAGAATCTTTTATTCGAATTCTTCGTCAACAAATAAAAGATGCTTCTTTTTTACATTTAACAAGATTTATTGCACATGAATATAAAGAAAGAGCTAAAAATGAAAAATTTATTTATTCTTTTAGTAAAAGAAAAAGATTCGTCATTTTTTCTTGGAATTTCTTTTATATTTTTGAATTAGAATTTTTATTCGCTTCCCTTTTGACTAGGTTTTTAAATAAATTAATTCTATCCAATCTATTTGATCACATTAATTTATTAGAGAAAATCAGTAATAATAAAAAAAGTCAGGTTCTTTTATCAGAAAAAAGGATCTATAACAAAAACTACTGTATTCATTTTTTACGGTATAAAAATCGTTTTATTATTGTTTCAGAAGGCTTTTATTTTCATTATACAAACTGGATATATTATATATTGAATATGTGGCAGTATTATACGCATTTATGGATTGAACCTTTCCGGTTCTCAACAAAGCAATTTAAAAAAACTAGTTTTTTTTTTCTGGGTTATAAATTTGGTAGAGAATCCAAATTACTAACAGTTCGCTCTATTTCACTTGATAGATCACCTACAATTTATTCATTGATTAAAAAAATTCAATTGAACATACAAATTGTATCTCCGATAGAATTTCTAACAAAAGAGGGGTTTTGTGATATTTCAGGTTATCCTATTAGTAGATCGACTTGGACTACATCTACAGATGATGAAATTTTATTGAAATTTAATAAAATTTGGAAAAGCTTTTATTTTTATTATGGGGGTTTGCGAAAAAAAGACATTTTATATAGAATTAAATATATACTCCGATTTTCCTGTGCAAAAACATTAGCTCGTAAACATAAAAGTACGACACGAATTATTTGGAAAAAAATTGTTTCTGATGTGTCATCCTCCTTGGGAAGAAAGAAAACTTTTACTTTATTTTATTCCAAGGATCCAATGGATAAAAAACGATTTTGGTCCTCAGATATTACAAAAGTGATTTCTTGATCAAAACTAAGTTTGATTTAAAGTTAGTCTTTTTGCTTTCTTTTAGGGACAATATATGAGTTTATCAATCGACATAGTACTAGAAAGCTACTCTTAAAAAAGAAAAAAAAAAAAAGGATTCTAGGATTAGTTTCTATATGTTTATATTCTAAATATACACAGAGAAAGCCGTGTGCTATGAAAATAGCAAGTACGGTTTGGGAAGAGATTTTGTCAGTCCAACTAATTAGGGAAAGAAAAAATCCACTTTCATCCGACAAGTTCCGGGTTCGAGCCCCGGGCAACCCAATATGAAAAAAATTCAGACAAGTTCCAAGTAGTTTTCAACTTCAATTTAATAATTTAATTTTGGTATAAAAAAACAAAAAAAGTTTGATTTTTTTTCTTTAGTCGTAAGGTTGACAACAAGCTTTGGCTTGTGCTATAATAAAAGTAACAAGCCTATTTTAAGCTTGGGAACTTCATAAATTCTACAAAAAAACCAAAATTATCATGACCGCAATTTTAGAAAGACGCGAAAGCGCAAGCTTATGGGGTCGTTTCTGCGATTGGATTACCAGCACTGAAAACCGTCTTTACATAGGTTGGTTTGGTGTTTTGATGATCCCTACCCTATTAACGGCAACCTCTGTATTTATCATTGCCTTCATCGCAGCTCCTCCAGTAGATATTGATGGTATTCGTGAACCTGTTTCTGGTTCGCTTATTTACGGAAACAACATTATTTCCGGTGCTATTATTCCTACTTCTGCTGCTATTGGTCTTCACTTTTATCCTATTTGGGAAGCAGCTTCTGTTGATGAATGGCTATACAATGGTGGTCCTTACGAATTAATCGTTCTTCACTTTTTACTTGGTGTAGCTTGCTACATGGGTCGTGAGTGGGAACTTAGTTTCCGTTTAGGTATGCGTCCTTGGATTGCTGTTGCATATTCAGCTCCTGTTGCAGCTGCTACTGCAGTTTTCTTGATCTATCCTATTGGTCAAGGAAGCTTTTCTGACGGGATGCCTCTTGGTATTTCCGGTACTTTCAACTTCATGATTGTTTTCCAAGCTGAACACAACATTCTTATGCACCCCTTTCATATGCTAGGTGTAGCTGGTGTATTTGGTGGCTCTCTATTCAGTGCTATGCATGGTTCCTTGGTAACTTCTAGTTTGATCAGAGAAACTACCGAAAATGAATCTGCTAATGCAGGTTACAAGTTTGGTCAAGAAGAAGAAACTTACAATATCGTAGCAGCTCATGGCTATTTTGGTCGATTGATTTTCCAATATGCTAGTTTCAATAACTCCCGTTCTTTACACTTCTTCCTAGCTGCTTGGCCTGTTGTAGGTATCTGGTTTACTGCACTAGGTATCAGTACAATGGCATTCAACCTTAATGGTTTTAATTTCAACCAATCTGTTGTTGACAGTCAGGGTCGTGTAATTAATACTTGGGCTGACATTATCAACCGTGCTAACCTAGGTATGGAAGTTATGCATGAACGTAATGCTCACAACTTCCCGTTAGATTTAGCTTCTGTTGAAGCTCCTTCTATAAATGGATAATCTTTGGATACAATAGATTTTTAATTTAAGCAAAGGCCGAATGTTACTACATATTCGGCCTTTGCTAAAAAAAAAAAAAGAATCAAGTTTAAATAAAAGATAAAAAAAAAAGCCCTTTAAAACAGGGCGGACGTAGCCAAGTGGATTAAGGCAATGGTTTGTGGATCCATCATTCGCGGGTTCAATTCCCGTCGTTCGCCTATTATAATACTTTTTATTTTTAATTTTTTTTTTTTTTTCCTTAATTCAAATGACTTTTCAATTACGTAATCTCTAGGAGTTCACAACTATTCTTTACAAAACCAAGAATACAAAGTAGATTTTCAATTTTCTATTTTCAAGGGTGGGTTTGTTGAACAACCGAAAAAAAAAGACTTGTCAAATTAGCTGCTGATAATATATACTAGATTGAAGATACATTTTACTTTAGTTGAACATGAACCACCTAAAATAAAAAATAAAATGATATATAATATATATGAAGATCATTCTTATTAACTTTCTATATATGTTTAAATATAGAAATTTTTTAGTAAAAAAAAATATAAGGTAAATAGTATTCTGATTTTGAAGTTGTGAAAAAAGATATATATAAATTGATAAGTAAATAAAATTCTATTAAAAAATAGATAGAAAATTTTAAAAGATCATTAACTTTTTAGAGAGGATTTTCATATATGGATAGAAAATCACGAGATGATGTCGAATTTGATGATATTAAAAATGTGGAGTTGTTTGAGTTAGAACAACTAATACAAGAAAAAACAACAAATTCAAAACTCCCAGCCGATTTTAAATCTGGTTATCGAGTGTTACATATTGAAGAAATAAATAATCATCATTTTTTTGTGAGTTGGTGGAAGGGTTTCAGTGTTATAAGATTATTAATTGGAATTTTTTCTAATTTTGAGTCTATTACTAAATTATTAGATTTTCAAGTTCTGAATTCACTTATTATACGTGACTTGTCTCGATCTAAAATTCGATCTAAATCTGTTGTTTTTTTTGACTATTCAGTAATAGCTGCTGTATTCTTTTTTGTTTTATGCGTAAGCAGTAAAAATTTTGTCAAACATAAAAATCTAGATTTGAGAGAAATTGTTAATACGTTTTACATAAAAGAAAAAGGAGATTTTGTTAATAGAGGTTTTTTTTCTACTGAAAAAAAGCATCCTTTTTCGTTTATTTCACAAACGGACATAAGTAAAAACGATTTAGGAATCTCAAAAAAAGGGATTAAGTTTATTGTAAATGATATTATTTCTAAATCAAACTTTTCAAAAAAAGAAATACAACAAATTCGTAGAGAATTGAGGACCAAATATAATTGGGATCTCGCATTCTTTTTCGAATTTTATAATTTTTTTATTTTAAAGTCTAGGTATGTTTATTGGAAAAACGATTTCAATTATTATTTATCAATTAATAATAACATAAATTTTCCTCAAAAACAACTTGAAATTTATTTTTATGATACTGTTTTAAGCTTCTGTAAAAAAATATTATTTGATGCTGGAATTACCGTTCCAACAAAACAACCATTATTTCAGGGTAATGTTGGTGATGAGAAAAGGATTTTAAATTATCAGAATCATATTCATTATGATAATTTAATAAATTGGATCACTAATCTTTCAGAGAAAGACTGGAAGTTTTTTCAAAACTATGTTGAATTTTACATATGGGAATTTTATTCTCATGATGATTCTCTATGGATGAGAGATCAAGAAATTGTAAATCATATAAGAAAAATAATAAAATCTGAATTTTATGAGATAAAAACTGTATTTGAAGACTTTTATTTAAAATATGATGGAGATTTCGATCCCATACAAAATATTTTTTCCAATATTATATATTCCTTCTCAGAATACATACTAAATCGATCTGATGAACAAGAGGAATTTGTAGAAAATCCATCTTATCAACGAGAGGCAGTTTTTGGCACGAATAAATCCGAGATTAAATCTAGTAAATCTAAAAAAGATTCCGTTTATCGACTTTTGCAGGAAAAATTATTAGGAGTAAAAGAATTTCATGAATTAACAGAAGAGGATATTTATAGATTAAATTGGATTAAAAGGTCTAGACAGACTGTTTGTTGGAATTTCCAGATAATAGAGTCAGATACATTTAAATCATTAATCTTAAAAAAATATTCAATTAAAGGTAATTTTTATTCTAATATTGAATTGGATAGAAATAAATTTATAGTTAAGGGATTATTTAATACAGATCAATATTCCTTAATTTATTATTATAATAGATCGATGTTTGTAGTATCCAGATCAAAAGAACAACAATTCGGTTGTTCTAAAAATTTTCAATTTTCAGATTTTATTCGACTTTTTGAAATTTATAAACAAAAAAGTTTTGTTTCTTCTTCACCGTTAGACCCTTCTGTTTTATTAAATAGTCATAATAGTAATTGGTCCTCAATGAAATATATTTATAATAGTCCAAATTCAACTTTAATGAGTTTATTCTCTGATTATTTATATATTTCTGAAAGTGTATTAACCCAAATAAAGGAACTTAATCTAGCTCTTACTAACCCTGATCGGTTTGCATGGAGTAAAGATTTTTTCTTTACAGCCCGATTAAGACGCCTCTGGGAATTGAAACGTTCAGTGACGCCTATATTTCCAAGTAAACTAAGTTATAAATATTTTATTCGTCTTAATTCAACAAATAGTAACCTAGTTTATGTATATAAGTTCTTATATCGTACTAGTTGGCATAACGGATTGAAAGGTTTAAGAGGTACTATTAATGTTTTATGCAATAAGGTTGAACGATTTATAAAAATACCCGTCAGATCAAAATTAAGATCCACACTCAGATCCAAATATAGTTATTTACAAAATAAAAATAAATTAGTTTTCTCAACTTTAAAATATATTTATTCTTTGTGGAAATTTTTAAATATATTATGTATCGAGAATATCTGTTATTTTTTTTATAAATTCAACAATAACAACACTAAGTTCAACAAAAACTTCAATAGAAAACCATTCAATTTTACTAATTGGCCTAGTCTGATAGCTGATTCTTTAATGGATAAGTCTATTTTAATTTTTGCTAAATATATAATTGAATATTTAGATTTATGCATAATTGATCTAAAAGAATATTTTGACATGGCTTTTTTTGTCTATCAACATTTCATTTATTATCCGTTTTTCTGTTTGATTGTTAATCCAGACTTTTACGATTTCCTAGAGTTTGTCATTGCTGAGGTAAGTGATAATTCACATTTTTTAGACTTGATATCCGATAACCTCGAAAATAATAAATCATTTTTTCGTCTATATGTAGATTTGCAAACAGACAAAAAAAACTATATTGTGCTTAGAGTTAAAGATGAAGTGGTCCAAAATGTAATACAATTTACGTTTACTTCTATAAGATGGGCATTTGATAGTTATTCCGATTGGTTAACAGAACAGGGTTGGTTTTATAAGAATTATCAATGGATGCAAGATCCAAGCCTGTTTCCGCGCCAAGTACGTAAGTTTCTTTTATTAATTTTATATAGTTTGCGTTATCTTGTCATTGATATAATAAAATCATATTTGATATTGTACGATAAGTGTATTTTTACTTATCCAATTGACGCTATGGATTTTTTCTTTTCCGTTGATTTTGCATTACCGCTATCTAATATTGTGGGAATTTTTGAGACTTCGCCTGATGGTTTGTATTTCAGAATTAAAGATCAATATTCTTATACACCCAATACAATAATAAAAACTAGTTTTCCTTCAAACCAGTACTTTTCTGAAGCAGATACAAGGAGGTTGTTCGATTATCTATCTGTTCCAAAATTTGGTTATGACAAAAAATTATTATTTTTTGTTAAAAAGAATAATTTGCAAAATTATAATCCTATCTATGGGGATGTTTTGAATTATATCGATGTTACTTATGATATACGATATCCTTTTCTTACTCTTCCAAAAATTAAATCTTTTTATTTTGAGAAAAGGAATAGTTTTCCTATAACTTCCCAACTAGTTAATAAAATAAATATAAAAAAAATTACGGATACTTATTATCGAACTCTTAATAAACTTTATGAACTTTTTTTATTAAAACAAAATATAACTCAAGTAAGCACATTCACGGATTCGTATGTTGAACATATCTTTCAGATTAGTTCTCGAATCAATGGAGGAATATCAACTTTAAATGATTTTGATTCTGAAATATCAGAGTCCTCATCATTTCTCGAATCAGTTATTTTTCCAAGTGAGGTTACTTTAAATTCATTAACTAATGAACAGCTCGATGTTACTAATAATAATGAAAAAAATTTTATTTTTAATTCAACTTATGAAAAGAATTTAAAAAATTTTTCTTTTCTTTTCAAAAATATTTTTGATAGAGTTGTTGAGTTAGTTGATTTCGAAACACCTAGAAGTCTTAAAATTAATTATTATTCTGTTTTTGAAGAAAAACTACTTGGATTATTCAAACCAAAAGAAGAAAAGGTTTTCTTTTATAAAGGCGATATTATGTCTTCGTTGCTTAGTTTTTATCATAGAAAAAATTATTCGTCAATAAACTTAAAACAATTACTGGAAAATATAAATATATACAAGTCTATTCGGCAAGACCGTGTTTTTATCAAATGGTCTTTTTTTAATAAATATAAGTCTTGGTTTTTTACTTTTGAATGGTGGGAATATTTTTACAGCTTGCTTTTAGAAACAATTCCTGAAATAGTTTTGAACTTCGTTGATAAATTAGAATATCTTTATTGTGATTTTTGTGAATACTTGAATAGTCAATGGAATTTTTTGCTAAATAGACTTTATTTACCGTTGAAATATAGAAAAAAATCTAGAAAATTAGCTGATTCTACTGATAAAGTAATTCATTTTTTAATTGGAATCGAAGGTCTTTTAGTTGAACCTGTGTGTAAAGTGAAAAAAGATAAATATCAAAAATGGGTCGGACTTTCGTTTATTGATAATAGTTATGTTATCTATTTCTCTTTGGGGATTTTTTTTATTCTTTTATATGCAATTAGTCAAGAATATATATTATTTTTGATGGGTTTCGATTTTATGGTTCTCTGGAAACGATTTCAAATCATCAAATATTTAATAGACCCTTTGCGTCTGAAGTATCTTCATAAATTAATGGAATCATCTCCTATTAGAAAGGAAATGATAACTCGAGATTTAGTAAGAGTTTCTATCAAGAATTTTATTACTTTTGGCAATAATATTTCCTTCTACTTGTTCCGAGCAAGAGACATAAATCATTGGATGTTTGTACGAAAAGGTTCTGACAGTTTTCGACAAGATAAAATACTAGTCGTTAAAGCTGTGCTTACAAATAAAAGTATTTCACGTTATGGTTTTTATTTCAATTATAATTCAAATCCATTAAATATTAATGGGCTTCATGAAGGAGCTTTTCGTTATTTAAGGTATTTTGTCGATAGCTGTCGTAGAGATTTTCCAAAAAGTAACAAAAGTTCAATAAAATCTCTTGGAAATGAATTATTTTCTGCTTTTCAAACAACCATTCTTGCCCCAACAAAATTTGACTCTAATTCTGATTTCAATGTTTCGGCGTTTGAATTGGATACGTCATTGCAATTTTCTGACATTCCTTCTAGAAAAATTCTTATGGTAGGACCCATAGAAACTGGAAGAAGCTTTTTGATAAAAGCTATAGCGGCAGATTCCGGATTTCCGTTGATACGGATATCTATGACTGAATTATTAAATGTTAAACCTGATAATGAAAGCTCCACTCCAATTATTATTCTTAAAAAAGCCGTTAATATTTTAAAAATGACTTTTGGTTTGGCAAGGAGACTTTCTCCATGCATTATATGGATTCAGGATATTCATGAATTAAATGTTAATCGTTTTGTTAATAGTTTGGAGAGTGATCCAAAATATTTACTTTGTGAATTAGTTAAGATTCTTACTGATAAAAGTTCCAAATCTCCCACTAAAAATAATATTGTTATTGCACCAACACATACACCTACAAGAATTGATCCGAGTCTTCTTCTTCCAGAAAGATTTCAGCAAGTTATCTATTTACGTGCAGTTAATGTTGTTCAACGTCAGAAAGAATTTCCCGTTTTGTTACGAGTTAAAGGGTTGTCTTTGAAAAATTTCTTGTTCTATTCTGACGAATTCGGTTATCGGACTATGGGTTATAACAAACGTGATTTGTCAGTTCTAGCCAATGAAACTTCAGCAATCAGTATTTCTCGAAACCAACAAAATGTTTGTACGAATACTATCAAATTAGCTTTATTAAAACAAATTCTCGTTGTTACGTATCTTGATGATAAATCACAATTAAATCCAAGTTATGAAATGATTGCTTATCGAATAGGAAAAGCAATTATACAAAAAAGCCTTCTAAACAAATTTCATTTAGATTTTCTAGCCGCAGGTAATCGCTTGTTAAAGAGCAGATTTTCTTTCCTATCCACTTGGTATTTAGAGCCTTCCATTACAGACTCTGTAATAAAAGAGTTAACTTTATTTGCTTATATTTCCGGATGTTTAGCCGGTGTTGCAGCTCGAGATGCTTGGTTTATGTTGGATAATAAACGGGAAGATTTTATTTCTTTAGATCCTAATGTAACAAATGATCTTAGTTTATCTTTTGCTGTTTTGGAAAGTCTTTTATCAGAATTTACAAAATTAGAATTAATTAAAAATCCATTCAGTAAGCGAGGCTTATCTCTTGAGTCACAAGATACTTTGTATATGTTGCAAACTGGGTTTTTTGCCGAATCCACTCTTTTTGGAAGTAAGGGAGGAAATTATACTTCCAAACTATTAGTTCCACTTAGTAGGGTATGGTCTCCCCGAACTTGGCGTATTAGTCATATTCGTAGTAGTATGTATGAATCTATAAGAACATTGTCCGAAAATGATTTTTTAGCAAATCTTATTGATTTTTATCGAGATCAGGATCAACTTCCGGAACAAGACAGTGATTTTACTAGAATTAAAGAGGGTCAAAAGAGGAATTTTAAAAAGCCAAAGTTTTTTGTTTGTCTTTCTTCCCGAAAATCTATGGATGAGGTAGAAGCTAAGAAAATACAAGCCTTAAATGATTATTTAAACAATATTTTATTAAAAGATCAGTTTGAAAAGCTTGGAGTTTCCGATTTGTCAACAGAATATAAAACCCATTATTGTCCATCTAGTCATCCACTTTTTTTTCTAGGAAAACGTTTCTTATGGGATACAGAAAGTTTATTATTTCCAAAGAATAATCTTTTATTTGCGCAAAATGATTTATTTATTACGGAAGAGTTAGTAAGGCAATTTTACGTAATTCGTGGAGTCGCACGAGAAAAGGAGAGGAAACGTTCTAATAAAAAATTGAAAAATATTTTTCTTGCTCGAGGTTTTAGTCGGAATGCAATAACAAACTTAGATATAAATACAGACGAAGAAGATAAATTAGAACAAAAGGAAAAGGAATTGGAAAAAGAACAAGTCTCTATTGAACAAAATTCTTATCTTATAAGAGAAAATGAAATGATGAAAATTAGTCTTCAAACTCCCCTATTATTTAATTCATCTGTTGTTTCTAACATACTTTTTCTAGAGGAGTTTGTAGATCGCTTCTTTATGTTCAATTCTGTAAATCATCAGCAAAGATGGGTTGATGCTAATAATTCATCATCAAAAATTTCTTTAAATTATACTATTTTATTTGAAATTTATCAGTATTTACTTAACTTCTTTTTATCTAACCGTAAATTATTGAATGTTCTTATACAAAAATTGATACAAAATAAATATCTTTTACCGGAGGATATTGAAAAAATTATGTTTTTTATTTTAAATAATTGTTATTTAAAATAAATCTATTTTTATTTTTTTACTCTACTTTATTCCTAGTTATTCCTAGTGAAAATTAGAAATTACTTGTAATTTCTAATTTTCTTATTATTTTTTTTATATTGCCTTGAAGAGGATTCGAACCTCCATGCTTTATAGCACAAGATTTTGAGTCTTACGTGTCTACCATTTCACCATCAAGGCTTGTAATTTTCTTTCAATTGTTAAGAAAATTTATTCTAGATCTTTGATTGGATTTTTAAAAGTACTTTGTATTCAATTTATATAGATTTATATTATAGAATTTACTTTTTTGGCTGCCACTCAAATTGCGAGATCCGGGGTAACACGTTTTGTAGCCTTAGATATAGTTTATTAAATTATTAATTTTTTTTCTATTTTTACAGTTTATTTAAGAAAAAAGCTATGAAAGATTTCATAGCTTTTTTCTTAAATAAACTGTTGATGTTTAGTTTTTAGTCTCAGAAGCTAAAAAATAAAAAGTTATTTTATGTCTTATATGGGATTTTTTGGATAATTTAAATAAAAGGATTTATAAAGATCCCCAAAAAAGTAGCTCCTAAAACACAAATAATGATAGTTATTACAATTGAATCTTTTGAATCCGTTAGACCTGCGGAACCCTTGTAATCTTAAATATATGTAGTTACTCGTCTCTAAAAAAGTACTCAAATTATTTTTAAATAATAATATATTGAAAGAATACGAGTAGTAATTCCTACTGAAACTAAAAAATATAAACCAGATTTCCAGCCAGCCCAAAAAAGATACAGTTTTCCAAAGAAACCCGATAATGGCGGAAGCCCTCCTAAAGATAATAGACATAAAATCAAAGAAAAAGCTAAAAGTGGGTCTTTTCTGTATAATCCTGTATAATCTCTGATATTCTCTGTTCCTGTACGCAAACTGACTAAAATTGTACATGCAAAAGTTCCTAAATTCATAAAAATATAGAAAAACATGTAGATGATCATGCTTGCATGCCCATCTTTTATTTCTCCAGCAACAATGCCTATGATAATATATCCAATTTGACTTATAGAGGAATATGCAAGCATACGTTTCATACTTTTTTGGGTCGTAGCAATTAAATTTCCCAAAATCATACTCGAAATTGCTAGTATTCCTAATAAGATACGCCATTCTTTTGATGAATCGTTTAAAGTAATAGTTAAAATTCGTGTAGCCAAATTCAAGCCAGCTACTTTGGAAGTTACTGATAGAAAAGCAACAACTGGAGTGGGTGAGTTAGAGTCGAATTCAGAAGGATTACTCACTTCTTTCTCTCTTTCAAAACCGTGCATGAAATTAATGTTTCACACGGCTCCTAAGCAGGGAGATCGAAAATAATCTACCTAACTTTTTTCGCGTCTGTATAAGATTTGATTGGTAGCTTTTATTTTTACTAATCATATGTAACTTGTCGAAAAATCCTTTTCAGCTTTCAGCCATCAAATAATTTTTATTTTTCACAAATTATACCTATTTTATAATGTCAAAAAAGAAATGATTTATTTTTTGATTAGGACCAAAAGTTGAGTTTCTTCGTTTTTCATAGCTATTCGACTAATGTTTTAGGGTGACTTTTTGATGACAGTGCTCCGTTTGTTTGCAGTTATAGCTTTTGAAAGAATAAAGATAATGGAGCATCCTTTTTTGGAACAGTCTATTTTCTATTCTGACTATTCCTTTTTTCTTGCTATTTTTTTTATTTTATTTATTTTTTTAAGTGCCACTAATTTAATCTTCGTATAGAAACTACCCTTGATCATTTTTTTTGTAAATTTTTTTAAATTTTAATTCTTTGCTTTACATTACTAAACTCCATGTAGTACAGACATCTTTTATAATCTCTGGTAAAAGTTTTTATTGCATCAGATTAGTATTTTTAATACTCATAATTTTATATAGCCAGAAATTTTTTCTTTTTTTTTTATTAGTAATTTTTAATACGAGTCACACTCCTTCATAAACATCGGGAGTCCATTGATGAAAAGGAACCAGAGAGAGCTTGAATCCAATTCCTACAACGATAAAAATTGTTGCTAAAAAAAGAGCTATAGAATCATACATTTGATTATTCAAAAGTCCAGTTGCTATTTGTTGTAATTGAATTTTTCCTCCGGATAAACCATATAATAGAGAGAATCCGTAAACCAATATAGAAGAAGTTGCTCCGCCCATAAGTAAATATTTCATAGTAGCTTCATTTGACCGTATATCTCTTTTTGTATAACTTGCTAAAAGATAGGATGATAAACTTAAACATTCAAGAGCTATAAAAATAGTGAGCAAGTCATTTGCAGAACATAAAAACATACTGCCTAAAGTAGCTGTAAATAAAAAAACCAGAAACTCTGTTATAGGTAGTTTTGCATATTTAATATATTCTAGTGATAATGGAATGCATAAAAATGAGCATATTAGGATAAATAATCTGAATATATTGTTGAAATTATTTATTTGTAAGGTTCCACCAAATGCCAGCATTAAATTTTCATTCCACTCTATAGATATTATTAGTATGGCTAGAGCTAATATTATTAACGAAGTATGAGAGAACAAATACTTTTTCTTTTTAATTGATAATAAATCGACCACTAAAAAGAATATTATACCAAAAATCAGACTGAATTCGGGTAAAATTAAATTCCAATCTGCTAAAAAACTGCTTAATTCTTTCATAATCTTATTTGGGATAATTTTGCAAATAAATAAAACCAAATAAGATTTTTTATAAATCTTATTTGGTTTTATTTATTTTATGTTCTGTTAAGTAGTACCTATTTGATTTTTGTAATTAACGGAAATGCGAAAAGGCTTTATTTGCTTCTGCCATTCGATGAGTCTCTTCTTTCTTACGAACCGCATTACCATTGTTTCTTGCCGCATCCATTATTTCATAACTAAGTTTGGAAGCCATGCTTTTACCTGATCTTTTGTAGCATGCTTGTAATAACCATCGAATAGCCAGTGCTTTTCCTTGAAAAGACTTAATTTCTACTGGTACTTGATAAGTAGAACCACCTATTCGTCTTGCTTTTACTTTAATATTAGGAGTAACTTTTCGTATTGCTTGTCTTAAAACAGAAAGTGGATTTTTATCTGTTTTATGTTTGATATTTATCATTGATTGATAGAGTATTTTATATGCCAATGATTTTTTACCATTTTTTAAAATACGGTTAACTAACATGTTAACCAAGCGATTCCGATAAATTGGATCCGCTTTTCTTGTTTTAATTGCTACCGTTTCTCGATTAACCATTAGATTGAGTCTTTTTTTAATTGAAATTAGTTATTTATTTAGGCTTTTTTACTCCATATTTGGAACGTCCCTACAAAACCGTACGTGAGATTTACATTATTTAGGCTTTTTTACTCCATATTTGGAACGCCCCTGTTTTCGTTCCCGAACTCCCGCAGTATCTAAAGTACCTCGAACAATATGATACCTGACTCCGGGTAAGTCTTTGACTCTTCCTCCTCTTACTAGTACTACTGAATGTTCTTGTAAACTATGTCCAATTCCGGGTATATAAGCTGTAATTTCAAAGCCAGAGGTTAATCTAACTCTAGCAACTTTACGTAGAGCAGAGTTGGGTTTTTTAGGTGTTGTGGTTTTCATACGGCTTCTCACCCTCATTTTTAATAAATTCAAAAACAAATATATATAGATATATTTGTTTTTATGAATTCCATATCATTTTTTGAAGAAAAAAAAGTTATTTGGTTTCAAGTTATCTCTTACATAAAAACTCTCTT